ATCCATTTCATATGATGGGAGTTGCCGGAGTATTGGGTGCTGCTCTTCTATGTGCTATTCATGGTGCTACCGTGGAAAATACTTTATTTGAAGATGGTGATGGTGCAAATACGTTCCGTGCCTTTAATCCGACTCAAGCCGAAGAGACTTATTCCATGGTCACTGCTAACCGCTTTTGGTCCCAGATTTTTGGAGTTGCTTTTTCCAATAAACGTTGGTTACATTTCTTCATGTTATTTGTGCCAGTGACCGGTTCATGGATGAGTGCCATTGGAGTAGTTGGTCTAGCTCTAAACTTACGTGCCTATGATTTTGTTTCCCAGGAGATCCGTGCAGCAGAAGATCCTGAATCTGAGACTTTCTACACAAAAAATATTCTCCTGAACGAAGGTATTCGTGCTTGGATGGCGGCTCAAGATCAGCCTCATGAAAACCTTATATTCCCTGAGGAGGTCTTACCCCGTGGAAACGCTCTTTAATGGAACTATAGCTTTAGCTGGTCGTGATCAAGAAACCACTGGTTTCGCTTGGTGGGCCGGTAATGCCCGACTTATCAATTTGTCTGGTAAATTGCTTGGGGCTCACGTGGCTCATGCCGGATTAATTGTATTCTGGGCCGGAGCAATGAACCTATTCGAAGTGGCTCATTTCGTACCGGAAAAACCTATGTATGAACAAGGATTGATTCTGCTTCCCCATCTAGCTACTCTAGGATGGGGAGTCGGTCCTGGTGGGGAAATCGTGGACACTTTTCCATATTTTGTATCTGGGGTACTTCACTTAATTTCTTCTGCGGTTTTAGGTTTTGGTGGTATTTATCATGCACTCATAGGACCCGAAACTTTAGAAGAATCTTTTCCATTCTTTGGCTATGTATGGAAAGATAGAAACAAAATGACCACAATTTTGGGTATTCACCTAATCTTGCTAGGTGTTGGTGCTTTTCTTCCAGTGCTCAAAGCTTTGTATTTTGGAGGTGTATATGATACTTGGGCTCCCGGCGGTGGAGATGTAAGAAAAATTACGAACCCAACTCTTAACCCAAGTGCTATATTTGGTTATTTACTTAAATCTCCTTTCGGAGGAGAAGGATGGATCGTTAGCGTGGACAATCTAGAAGATGTAATTGGAGGACATGTATGGTTAGGTTCCATTTGTATCTTCGGTGGTATCTGGCATATCTTAACCAAACCTTTTGCATGGGCTCGCCGTGCATTCGTATGGTCCGGAGAAGCTTATTTGTCCTATAGTTTAGCGGCTCTATCTCTCTTTGGTTTTATTGCTTGTTGTTTCGTTTGGTTCAACAATACAGTTTATCCCAGTGAATTTTATGGGCCCACCGGCCCAGAAGCCTCTCAAGCTCAAGCGTTTACTTTTTTAGTTAGAGACCAACGTCTTGGAGCTAGTGTGGGGTCTGCCCAAGGACCTACTGGTTTAGGTAAATACCTTATGCGTTCTCCGACTGGAGAAATTATCTTTGGAGGAGAAACGATGCGTTTTTGGGATCTCCGTGCTCCTTGGTTGGAACCCCTAAGGGGCCCTAATGGTTTGGATCTGAGCAAGTTGAAAAAAGACATACAGCCTTGGCAGGAACGACGTTCAGCAGAATATATGACTCATGCTCCTTTAGGTTCTTTAAATTCTGTGGGTGGTGTAGCTACCGAAATCAATGCGGTGAATTATGTCTCTCCCCGAAGTTGGTTATCCACCTCCCATTTCGTTCTAGGATTTTTCTTCTTCGTAGGCCATTTGTGGCATGCGGGAAGGGCTCGTGCAGCTGCAGCAGGATTTGAGAAAGGGATTGATCGTGATTTCGAACCTGTCCTTTCCATGACTCCTCTTAACTGAAAAAATAGATCGAACCAGATGGAAGATAAATCGATTCAATTTCATTACATCTATCTCCCATATCGGCGGGATAGGAGTATTTTCAAATACTCTCTTTCCAACTGGATCCTTGTAGCTCGGCTATATACAGCCGAGCTATTCTCTTTTTTTTTTTTTTTATTGGACCGGACCAATAAATGTGATTGTTGAAAAACAACAGGAGAGAGAGGGATTCGAACCCTCGATAGTTTTTTTTTACTATACCGGTTTTCAAGACCGGAGCCATCAACCACTCGGCCATCTCTCCCGAGGGACAACTTCTATTCTACCCCCTCGGATAATCCCTAACTATAAGCATAAGGCCGGGTCGATACCAACTATACCTGTGACATATGGTGATTTTTCATCATCATCTAGACTAGAATGGAAAAAAAAAAAAAAAAGAAACGAATTTCCCTCTCCTCTCACACTCAAATATCAAATTGAAAAATTTTGAAAAGCTCGATCAATTTATGGTCAAATCCTTTCCATAGTGCATTTGATCAGAATTGAAAATTGGGGATCAGATGGTATAGTCTATTCAATCTGTTGGGAGCTTGTAAGATCACAACCATGACTATTGCTTTCCAATCGGCTGTGTTTGCATTAATTGCTATTTCATTTTTACTAGTGATTGGCGTACCTGTTGCACTTGCCTCTCCTGATGGTTGGTCAAGTAGCAAAAATGTTGTATTTTCGGGTGTATCATTATGGATCGGATCAGTCCTTTTTGTAGGTATCCTTAATTCTTTCATATCTTAGATCTGTTCTAGATGTTTTAGGTTCAAACCCCCTCCCCCCCCCTCCCGGAGGGGCTTTATAGCTCTTCTGAAGGGCCTTTTACTTCAGGCCCAAGGAGGAGGGGTTTTCCTTATCCGTAATTGAATGAATAAATGAATAATTGGACCATTCAAATCAAATCAAAAATAATATCTACTTACGAATGGGATTGAACATATATGTCTTTTCCATTTCAATGTTATGAATATATATATATATATATTCATAACATTGAAATGCGGGTATGGTTGAATGGTAAAATTTCTCTTTGCCAAGGAGAAGATGCGGGTTCGATCCCCGCTACCCGCCCGTCACATTGAATATGAAAAAGAATAATATTGATCGTTTCTTTTCCTCACTTATCATTCAATTAGAAAATGATAAGTGATAGAGCAATCCTTTCCGGACCAAAATACTTCGTATGTTCTGGTCTGGCGGAGACAGGATTTGAACCCGTGACCTCAAGGTTATGAGCCTTGCGAGCTACCAGACTACTCTACTCCGCACCATTGATTGATATCATAATCAGAATGGGTACACCAAACAATAACGGGATATACTACCCCTATATAGGGGTAGTATATCCCGTTATCACAAGAAACTTCAATTACTTTTTTTCTTTTCCTACCAACTCGATTTTGTTATCCCGGGCAATAAACATGCGTGGGCCATCTCACGGAGTATGTGTCCGGACAATCCAAAGTCTCGATAGTTGGCTCTAGGTCTTCCAGTCGAAGAACAACGTCGATGGAGACGTGTAGGTGCACTATTACGCGGTGAAGATTGCAATTTTCTATGAATTTCCCATTTGTCATCCAATGATGACACTTTGCTTTTTTCCTCCAAAGATTGACGAATTAAATGATATTTCCGTTCCAGTGCTTGTCTCTTCTTCTCTCTCTGAATGAGACTCTTTCTCGCCATAATAGTTCAGTCGGTACTATCACCTACCAGGAATAAAAATATAGATCAGATTTTAGATGGAGTAATATTACGTTGATTACTTTTTCTCTGTGGGGTATTGTCATTGTATCAATGACAATACCCATTCACTGATGAAACTGATGAAGAAAAATTAACCAAATTTGCCTGATGTAGAGGCAATTAAAAAAGCTGCATAAGTGAATATATAACCTACGGAAAAGTGAGCTAATCCAACTAATCGTGCTTGAACAATGGAAAGGGCTACTGGCTTGTCTCTCCATCGAACTAAATTAGCTAAAGGCGTGCGTTCATGGGCCCATGCGAGAGTTTCAATCAGTTCCTGCCAATATCCACGCCAGGAAATAAGGAACATAAATCCAGTAGCCCAAACAAGATGCCCGAATAAGAACATCCACGCCCAAACAGATAAACTGTTCATACCAAAAGGATTGTATCCATTAATAAGTTGTGAAGAATTTAACCATAGATAATCTCTTGACCATCCCATTAAATAAGTGGAAGACTCATTAAATTGCGCTACATTACCCTGCCATAACGTTATATGCTTCCAATGCCAATAGAAAGTAACCCATCCAATAGTATTCAACATCCAGAAAACTGCTAAATAAAAAGCATCCCAGGCCGAGATATCGCAAGTACCACCCCGTCCCGGACCATCGCAAGGAAAACTATAACCAAAATCTTTTTTATCTGGCATTAACCTGGAACCACGCGCATCCAAAGCACCTTTAACTAGGATCAATGTAGTTGTATGCAAACCTAGAGCAATAGCATGATGAACCAAAAAGTCTCCGGGACCAATTGTTGAGAACAATGAATTATTATTATCATTAATAGCATTTAACCAACCGGGTAACCATATGCTCTTACCTGCATCGAATGCTGGACCACTTGTTGAAGATAGGAGTATATCGAAACCATATAACGTCTTACCATGAGCAGATTGTATCCACTGAGCAAATATGGGCTCGATCAATATTTGTTTTTCTGGAGTACCAAAAGCAAGCATAACATCATTATGAACATAAAGTCCCAAGGTATGGAAACCTAGTAATAAACTAACCCAACTAAGATGAGATATTATAGCTTCCTTATGTTCCAACATTCTCGCCAATACATTATCCTTATTCTGTTCCGGATTATAATCCCTAATGAGGAATATAGCTCCATGAGCAAAGGCTCCTGTCATAATGAACCCGGCAATGTATTGATGATGAGTATATAATGCAGCTTGGGTGGTGAAGTCTTGTGCTATGAATGCATAAGCGGGTAAAGAATACATGTGTTGAGCTACCAAGGAAGTTATAACCCCCAAAGAAGCTAAAGCAAGACCCAATTGAAAATGAAGAGAATTATTAATTGTGTTATAAAGACCCTTATGCCCGCGTCCTAATAGGCCTCCTGGAGGAACATGTGCCTCCAAAATATCTTCCATACTGTGACCAATCCCAAAGTTGGTTCTATACATATGACCAGCAATTGAAAAAACAAATGCAATAGCTAAATGATGATGAGCCATATCAGTCAGCCATAAACTTTGAGTTTGTGGATGGAATCCTCCGAGAAGAGTTAGAATAGCAGTTCCCGCCCCTTGGGAGGTACCGAATAAGTGACTACTAGAATCAGGATTTTGAGCATAAAGATTCCACTGACCTGTGAAAAACGGTTCTAACCCTTGGGGATGCGGTAATTCATCCAAAAAATTGTCCCATCTGACGTGCACTCCCCTTGATTCAGGAATAGCGACATGAACTAAATGCCCTGTCCAAGCTAGAGAACTGACTCCGAAGAGTCCTGACAAATGATGATTGAGACGGGATTCGGCATTTTTGAACCATGAAACACTTGGTCTCCATTTAGGTTGTAAATGTAACCTACCCGCTATTAAAAAGATGACAGAAAGAAATAGCAAGAAAAGAGCTCCAGCATAAAGATCTTCGTTAGTGCGTAAGCCAATTGTATACCACCACTGATAAACACCGGAATAAGCAATATTGACCGGACCGGGAGCACCTCCTCGGGTAAAAGCTTCTATAGCTGGTTGACCAAAATGAGGATCCCAAATTGCATGAGCAATGGGTCTTACATGTAAGGGATCGCGTACCCATGCTTCAAAATTGCCTTGCCAAGCCACATGGAACAAATTACCGGAGGTCCACAGAAAGATTATTGCCAACTGACCAAAGTGGGAAGCAAAAATTTTATGATAAAGGCGTTCTTCGGTAATATCATCATGACTCTCAAAGTCATGTGCGGTCGCAATACCGAACCAAATACGACGAGTAGTTGGGTCCTGGGCCAAGCCTTGGCTGAACTTTGGAAATCTTGATGCCATAATGCTTTTCAAATCCTCCTAGCCATTATCCTACTGCAATAATTCTTGCCAGGAAGAACGCCCATGTTGTGACGATTCCACCCAGAAGGTAATGAGCTACTCCTACAGCACGTCCCTGTACAATGCTCAAGGCTCTGGGCTGGATAGCAGGAGCAACCTTCAATTTGTTATGGGCCCAAACAATAGATTCAATGAGTTCTTGCCAATACCCACGGCCGCTGAATAAGAACATTAAACTGAAGGCCCAAACAAAATGAGCACCTAAAAATAAAAGACCATATGCAGATAATGAAGAACCATAAGATTGGATCACTTGCGAGGCTTGTGCCCATAGAAAGTCACGGAGCCACCCGTTAATCGTAATGGAACTTTGTGCAAAGTTTCCTCCCGTAATATGAGTTACCACTCCCTGATCACTTATACTACCCCAAACATCGGACTGCATTTTCCAGCTGAAATGGAATATTACTACCGAAATTGCATTGTACATCCAGAATAAACCAAGGAAAACATGATCCCAGGCAGATACTTGACATGTTCCTCCTCTCCCAGGTCCATCACAAGGAAAACGAAAACCAAGATTTGCTTTATCAGGTATTAAACGGGAGCTACGGGCAAATAGAACACCTTTAAGTAGGATTAAAACAGTCACATGGATAGTAAATGCATGAATGTGATGTACCAAAAAATCCGCGGTTCCTAATGGAATTGGTAACAAGGCCACTTTGGAACCTACTGTCACCAAATCACCACCTCCCCAGGTTAAGCTGGTACTTGCTGTTGCACCAGGAGCTGTTGAACCAGGTGCTGAAGCATGAGTGTTTTGTATCCATTGGGCAAAGATAGGCTGTAATTGTATAGCAGTATCTGAGAACATATCTTGAGGACGTCCTGGAGCGCTCATAGTATCATTATGAATATACAGACCAAAACTATGGAAGCCTAAGAATATACATACCCAGTTGAGGTGTGATACAATTGCATCACGATGTCTAAGAACGCGATCTAATAAATTGTTGTATTGAGTAGTTGGGTCATAGTCTCTTACCATAAAAATCGCTGCATGTGCAGCAGCGCCAACTATAATAAACCCACCAATCCACATATGATGTGTGAACAGAGAGAGTTGGGTACCATAGTCAATAGCTAGGTACGGATAGGGGGGCATCGAATACATGTGGTGAGCTACAATAATAGTTAAAGATCCTAACATAGCTAGGTTAATAGCTAATTGAGCATGCCATGAGGTAGTTAAGATCTCGTAAAGACCTTTATGTCCCTCCCCCGTAAATGGACCTTTATGAGCTTCTAAAATGTCCTTGAGGTTATGGCCAATGCGCCAATTGGTCTTATACATATGACCGGCTATCAGAAAAAGAACTGCAATAGCCAAATGATGATGTGCAGTATCGGTCAACCACAGACCCCCCGTTACTGGATTTAATCCTCCACGAAAAGTCAAAAAGTCTGAATATTCCGACCAATTAAGGGTGAAAAATGGGGTCAATCCCTTAGCAAAACTGGGATAAAGTTGAGCCAAAAGATCGCGATTCAAAATAAATTCATGAGGAAGTGGTATCTCTTTAGGATCCACTCCAGCGTCTAGAAGTTGGTTAATGGGTAGAGAGACGTGTATTTGGTGTCCTGCCCAAGATAGAGACCCAAGTCCTAGTAACCCTGCTAAATGATGGTTCAACATGGATTCTACATCCTGGAACCAAGCCAATTCTGGGGCAGCTTTGTGATAATGAAACCAACCAGCAAAAAGCATTAACGCCGCAAATATCAATGCACCAATTGCAGTGCAGTAAAGTTGTAATTCACTGGTTATTCCAGATGCTCGCCAAAGCTGGAAGAAACCAGAGGTTATTTGTATCCCTCGAAAACCTCCACCTACATCCCCATTCAATATTTCTTGGCCTACTATTGGCCAAACTACTTGGGCACTGGGTTTGATGTGAGTGGGATCAGCCAGCCATGCTTCATAATTGGAGAAACGAGCGCCGTGAAAATACATCCCACTTAGCCAAATAAAGATGATGGCTAGTTGACCAAAATGAGCGCTAAAGACTTTACGAGAAATCTCTTCCAAATCCTTAGTATGACTATCAAAATCGTGAGCATCAGCATGTAAGTTCCAGATCCAAGTGGTAGTATCAGGGCCTTTAGCTAGCGTCTTTGAGAAATGACCAGGTTTGGCCCATTTTTCAAAAGAGGTTTTTACAGGATCTCTCTCCACTACGATCTTTACTTCTGGTTTCGGTGAACGAATGATCATTTAATTCTCCCCTTTTCGGATGGGACATAAATAAGAAGAACCCTGCCAATAGCAATTAGTGAACTTCCGCGAGATATATCTCAACTTGTTTCTCCCCTTATTTTCTAGTTTATGACTGGAGCGACTATGATACGGGAGTCGATCTGAGGCAGGTGTTCAGTTTTATTATGACATATCTTCGAGGTGCTCAATGGACCGTGGGCTGTTACCATAAAGAAAAAGGCTTTTTAGTGTAATGGAAAAAGCAACGGTGATTATTACACCGTTTCTAGATGGATAAATATATATATATCTGTCTGTATATATGGATATATATATTTATCCATCTATTGATACTCCTCCATATGTCCCATATCAAAGCCATCCATTATAAATCGTTATTCATGGATCATTAATGAAAGACGTCTCCGGATGGATTTTACCCCTATTAAGAATATCCATCAACAATCCAGAATCAAAAAAGGTATTCTTTTTTTTTATATTATAAATCAATTTCTATAAGATGTCGATAGAATCTCATTTTTGGTACTATTCTGGAAGAATCCCATTGATTTCGAGTCAGATATTAAATAATGAAAACGATTTCCCAATAATAGAAATTCTCATTCTCCAAAGCGTCCTGTAATCTTTAACCAATTTTGTGCTTCGATGTAATTGCCCGGAGCAAGTGCTATAGCTTGTTCCCAATACTCAGCAGCTTGATCGAACCAAGCCTCCGCAGTTTCAGGATCTCCCTGTCGAATGGCCTGTTCTCCTCGGTCGGGATAGGTCAACTTGGAAAAGTTTTCTTCCCTCAGAACCGTACTTGAGAGTTTCCTACCTCATACGGCTCAATCCACTATTCTTTAGTCCTCTACCAAAATTTCCAAAATATTATTGAATTGGAGATGATTCATTGGGAGTTCATACTAACCAAAGGACCAAAAAAAGTCAATGACATGAGTTTCTGATTTCACTTCCAATCAATTCAATGATCAGGTTCTATCTTTTCTCCTACCCTCAAAAAGATGAAGTATAGAAAGAGATATACTTCAGATTGATTGTCCAAATCAAAGTCTTTTTGCAAGGTAACTATCTCAGTTCCGTATAGAATTTTTGGAGAGTACTCTCTGAGTACTTCACATCTTTAGGATCTGATGCTACACCGCTGCTCAATAGCTTAGTAGATCAACTCTATTACATAAGTTGATTCCTGATTCTTGTCAATGAGCAGATTTGATCGTATCAGCCCGAACCTTCTTTCAATAATTGATCTTTACGGTGCTTCCATCATCAATTGAATTTTTTATCCATGGAATATTTAGGCTCTATCTATTCATATTCGGGCTCCTATGAGAGATGCTTTTTTTTTTCGCTACAGCTGATAAAAACCGTTACTTGGGACGGTGCATATGTAGGAAGCCTTTTATTTTGTCCTTGCTCGTACTAGTTATTAACTAAGTTATTCTATGGTACAGATAGCCGCACGTAATGACAGATCAAGGCCGTATTATTAAGAGCTTGTGGTAAGGATGGGTTCCGTTCTAATGCTTGGAAATAATATTCCAAAGCCTTCGTATGTTCTCCATTACTTGTATGCACAAGACCTATATTATATAGTATATAACTTCGATCATAAGGATCAGTTTCCAGTCGCATAGCTTCATAATAATTTTGTAAAGCTTCCGCATATTCCCCTTCCGATTGAGCTGACATCCGTTACGGTCGTTCATTCCATTGAAATGATCTCCGCTTCAAAACCGTACATGAGATTCCCACCTCATACGGCTCCTCCTTTCTTTACAGTAGGTAATATGGGGAGTAATCCGTGGAATTGAAAAAAAAAAAAAAGATTCTGACCCAATATTATGAATTAAAAGGGGCTAGTGTATTTCCAATAAATATCTAACCATCCTTCTTGCAAAGATTCTTTTCCAAATACCAAGGATCTTAGTACTAGGAATGGAACCTCTAACAATTTCTTTGTTCTTAACGCCCTGTATTCTCCGGGGATTAATCACTTCAACAATCTCCGATGGTTCCATTATAAGGGTATCCAAAGTACAAACGAGATGGATGTTTGTTGTCCCAACCATTCTCACTACCCTTCAGAAAAGGGTAATGCATATGGGCTATAACGAAGCTTTTGTGTTGTCGATTTCCATACGTAGTGCTTTCTCCCCTCATGTGCGCCTATCAAATAGGTTCAACTATACAAGCAAGGCCTATTGCATAGGTGTAACCTTTCGCTCGGTACTAAAATCCTCAGGAGATGAGAGCATCTAAAGGTGCATTGACCGGGGATACACGACAGAAGGAATTGTTCTATCTCCAGAACTCACCTTCACTGAGCGTAAGTTTTATTTTACTCAATTTTTATTCCCGAATACCTTTTCTTTCCAAAAAAAAGAAGAACGGAAAACATATCAAATCACACCATCTCTGTAATAGGTAAATGCTTCTTTCTCCCCCGGAGCCATCGGGATTATTCGCAATAAGATATCTGCTATAATTGTGAAGGTCTTATCAATAAAATTGTCATTTCTCTGAGATCTAGGCATAGTCAATTACAGATTTGATAATTTCCTTCATTCCCTTACGCAAATGATTCCATGAACGAAATTTTTTTTTTCTGGTGCACAATACCATAAAATGGATTTCCTTACAATCGTAAATATGTTCTCATTCTATCTATTCCAATCCAATTTCTTCTTTAAAATGGGAATAGATAGGGAATATTTTGAATAAATGTTCATTAGTAATATGAATAATAACGGAAAAAGATTCGTATTGAAAGAAGACTAGATTGGGTAAACTCGGGAAGTCCGGTTCGATTATGATCCGAACAAAGAAAGAGTTAAACGATCGAGCATTGCATAATGAGAATGCAATGCCCACCTAGCAATTGTGTGCTTTATCCATATAGATAAAGGAATATAGGGAAAATATAGTCATCATGACACAGGATCATTGCCAAAGAATTAGTTATTATACAATTGATAAGATGATCACTACAGATCCATATATGATCATAATATGGAATGGATCAGTTAATCTGTCTTAAATTATTGATTAGGCGATCCGAATACGTCGGATTAACAGGGATGAAAGAATTTGTAAGGAAGTTGCTATTCACTAATTTTGTTAATTAGAACCAAGAAATCTAATAGGAAAGATGGCCGAGCGGTTCAAGGCGTAGCATTGGAACTGCTATGTAGGCTTCCGCTTACCGAGGGTTCGAATCCCTCTCTTTCCGTATCTTCGCCCTACTATTTTCTTCTCATCCATTGTTTTTCCAATCTATTGAATCCCAATAGGACGATTTCCTAATTACAGGATCAATCTACCTCTATTTGTAATAGAGAAAATAGAACGAACATTGGTTCGTGGTATGGGAAGAGTAAAGACTATTTTAAGAAGCAATAAAAGTATCGTAGATAACAAGTAACGTACGGAAGGATTATAAAATGTCTCCTTCGGGGAGGGGAAAAATAAGGGAGAAGAACAGAATTTCCAGATGCCCAGCAACCAACCCCTCCCTTTCATTTCATTCTCGATTCAAGCTTGACGGGAATAATACTCTACGACCAACAATTCATTAATCTTCAAACTGATCCATTTACTATCTATTATTTGATTGATGAATCCTTTATATTGTAAGGGATGAAAAGTCAAATGATTTGGCAATTTATCCCTCTGGAACAGGTCTATATTCTTCTTAATGATAGCTCTCAATCTTGGTTGATCTCTTATAGTAATCACATCTTGAGGTTTGCAAGGGTAACTTGGTATATCTACCATATGGTCATTGACCCGGATATGTCCATGATTCACTAATTGTCTAGCTCCAGGAATGGTGGGAGCCATACCCAATCGAAAAAGAATATTATCCAAACGCATTTCAAGTAATTGCAATAGGACCTGGCCCGTTGAGCCTTTGGCTCTTCTAGAAACACGAACATATTTCAGCAATTGTCGCTCCGTTAGTCCGTAATGAAAACGCAATTTCTGTTTTTCTTCTAGCCGGATGCGATATTGAGATATTTTCCTGGAAGAAGACCGATTCATATTCATAGAATCCTTTCTGTTTTTGGGTCTTTTACTAGTGAGCCCTGGTAAAGTTTTCAGACGACGTATTATTTTTAAACGAGGTCCCCGATAACGGGACATAGAAACTCCTTTTTCAATTAACAGATAGTGCTAGAAAAAAAAAAAGAATAGTATAACTCGTATGAGTACTACTGGAATTCTTTTATAATTCTTTTATATGGAAAACAAAGATCTTTCTCCAATTTGTTATAGATCCTAATAGCTCCAATCATTTCATTCATCCCGTTCCTAGTTGGGAATAAGTGATCATGGCATGACGGACCCGACGAACAATCGTAAGAGTATTCTCCACTCCATCTTGATCCTAACAAAACTTTGTGGATTATGGAAATGAGAGGAACGGAAAAGAGCCAGCTATCGGGATCGAACCGATGACCATCGCATTACAAGTGCGATGCTCTAACCTCTGAGCTAAGCAGGCTCGATGGAATATAACTCCTCATTTCATTGGTGTGAGATCCATAGATTCCTTTGGAATCCTAACGATTATAGCGCGAATCGGATTCAATGACGCAATCCAGATTACGATTACAAAGGAACATTGTTTGAATGTAGATTCTTTCAAGGGAAAGAAAGGGTCAATTGATATCGATCGTTTTACTCACTCTTCCAAATCGACTAGGGGAGGATAATAACATTGCATTTCAAATGGAGAAATAATATAATGATTCCCAGTCATATTCGATTGGGATAGAGATAGAGATGGCGAGAGAAGGGGAGTAGGGGAGGATATTTCTACCACCCAATATTGAGCAAATATCCAATGAATAATGCTGATGGATATTACATAATAGGATTAGAACAAGGTATGATCTTGTTCTTCGAGAAGGGGATATGGCGGAATTGGTAGACGCTACGGACTTGATCGAATTGAGCCTTGGTATGGAAACCTACCAAGTGATAGCTTCCAAATCCAGGGAACCCTGGGATATTTTGAATGGGTAATCCTGAGCCAAATCCGGTTCATGAAGACAATGTTTCTTCTCCTAAGATAGGAAGGGGATAGGTGCAGAGACTCAATGGAAGCTATTCTAACGAATGAATCTCATTTGGTCCAATACTGTAGTTATAGAACGCTCTATTTACACCTCAAAAGTGGAGAGATATTTTATATAACATCAGACAAAACTGGACTGGCGATCAGAACTTGAATCGTTCCAAGCATTTTATTCATAAGATAGATGCCAGATTCGAGTTGAAGTACTGATTTGACATTAAGTAATCCAATTATGAACTTATCTACTCTAGATGGAAAATTGAATCAGTTTTTGGAATAAATGGTTGGACGAGGATAAAGATAGAGTCCAATTCTACATGTCAATGTCAACAACAATGCAAATTGCAGTAGGAGGAAAATCCGTTGGCTTTATAGACCGTGAGGGTTCAAGTCCCTCTATCCCCACCCAAGTTCGTTCCCGAACGGACTGATCTATTTTCTCCAATTCCATTGGTTCAAATCCATTCTAATTTCTTCTCTAAGAGAAGAAATTAGAACATGAATCTTTTCATCCATCTTATGACAAGTTGAGTTGATCCGTTAATGAGTTGATCATATGATCAATTCATTTTGTGATATATGATCTACATAGATTAGATCGTTTGAAATTATTCAATTGCAGTCCATTTTTTCTCATATTAGTGACTTCCAGATCGAAAATAATAAAGATCATTGTAAAAACTGGGAAAAATACTTTTTCCTTATTTTTAGTTGACATAAGTTAAGAACCTGTACCAGGATGATCCACAGGGAAGAGCCGGGATAGCTCAGTTGGTAGAGCAGAGGACTGAAAATCCTCGTGCCACCAGTTCAAATCTGGTTCCTGGCAAGATGTCAATATCAATGTCTCCATATCCATCCATCTATTCTATCTAGACATATCCGTATGTATATGTACATACGGAGACACCCCGATCAAAATAGATAGATGAATAAATCTGTTCTCCCCCTCTTCTTTGCTCATATTGTCCCTCCCTGTCCGTTCCAATTGAATCCCGATCTCTGTACATATAAAAAAGTAGGATCGAGAACTCAGAGGACAAGATTTGACGGTGGGACTAAGAATTCGGCTCCGATACTAGTCGGAATCTATTCATCCTATTCCATCCGAATCAAAATGGGATATATTATCCCAACGATAGATCTATAATTCCAGAGTTGAAGTAGATCCAAATGTTGCAAAGGGTATCTCGAAAGTAGATTCGAATTGAGGTTCAGAAGATTGATGTAATAACTTTTGATCATAGTTTCTAGTATGAATACTGGATCCAATATGATGATCCCTATGATTTATAGGGAAATATTTTATTCTTTCCTTGTTGGAGTTCGGGCCTCATATATCCATCGAACTAACTTTTCTTTCACGAAGTTTCGTTATAGCATCTATAATAACCTCTGGTTCGGTTGGGCAATCTGGCGAATAGACATCCACAGGAATTAACTTATCTACTTCGTGAACGGTACTATAAGAATCTGTACCAAACATTTCTATGTGATAGTACATGCTCCCAGGGCAACTACAGATTTTGGTTCCGGCATTTGTTCGTATAATCAATCTCACTACAGAAGGAGTCTTTTTCATGGTCACAGTCCCCGCTGTTATAATGAGGTCAGCTCGTCCAGGACCAATGGGGTAGTTGAAATACCTGGATTCAAAATTGTTTGATCAAGTAAAGGTAACTCCATAGGATTCATCATTGGCTTTATGCCATTTTGTACTCCCCTCCCCCACTCGGAAACTAAGGAACATTCCAATGTTCCTTTTCGCCACGTATGCACTGAACCAAAGATGAAAATAAGCACGAGAATTGAAGCTCCTATAAATGCAGATATACCCTGTATACTAGAATAAAAGCCCATAGAGAAAGGGAGACTGTTCCAACATCAAGAACAACAAGAACTGGAGCGAACATATAATGATCTTAGATCGGATCCAAGTATCTCCCCATTGGTTCGATACTTGATTCGTAACTAGTAGTCCGGTTCTTGAGGGAGCCAAACCTCTGGAAATAAAGGATGCAAGAATAGGTAGGAATGATACTAGATATTAATGAAAATATCCAGCCGTATTATATTCGGGAAATAGGAACATGAATATACTCCTTTGAAATAGATCAAATTCTTCTATTTTTCCGTCAACTTCTTCATCATTCTCCCACCCACCATGAGTGGAAGACCAAAGGACCGAACAATCAATACAATCAATTCTAATTGATTCACATATTATTGTTTGTTTTGTCCATGGCTTATTATCAAAATGAAATGTTATTTGAATGTCTATTGATAATATTTGACATGAATCAAGTATGAGAGAAAGAATGTAAATGGGTCCCGATCCCGAACTAACCCATTTTAGATCTGAGTCTATACTCATATTATAGAATGAGTATGTTGATGATCTTTATCCAGCATCCATGGCTGAATGGTTAAAGCGCCCAACTCATAATTGGCGAACTCGCGGGTTCAATTCCTGCTGGATGCAGGGGAACTGCACATATCCATTATTGATGGAATGGGGGAAGAAGTATGAAGAATAACAACAAACAATTGAAGCATACCAAGCCTTTCATTTTATTGAAAGGCTTGGTATGCTTCAATTAAGCAATACACGATAACAATCCATCAGAGTATTATCCGCCTATTGAAATAGATTCAACAGCGGCTAGATCCAGAGGAAAGTTGTGAGCATTACGTTCGTGCATAACTTCCATACCTAAGATATAATATATCTGTATCATTAAATTTGTATATGATCCGATATAATAATAGCTACAGGCTTTACGAGAAAAGGAATAAAAAATAGAAAAAAAAAAAAAAAGAAAGGAGGGATAAAAATTTATGGATGAAGTGAAATATCCAGTACTTACGGAAAAAAGTATTCGTCTATTGGAAAGGAACCAATATACTTTTAACGTCGATTTGCAATCAAACAAAACAAAGATTAAAAATTGGATTGAAAATTTCTTCGATGTTAAAGTAATAGCTATGAACAGCTATCGCCTCCCTGAAAAAGGAGGAAAGAGAGGGTCAATGATAGTACATCCAATACGTTGTAAACGTATGATTATTACACTTAGAACCGGCGATTCTATTCCACTCTTTTCAGAACAATAAGATTTCAAAATTGAAACTAAATGGCCATCCGTTCATATAGAATTTTAACTCCGGATACACACAATAGATCTGTATCAGGTTTCGATGGAAGAGTGCAGTTGGACCCGCAGAAGAAATTGACCTCTGGACAACATCATTGTGGGAAAGGTCGTAATGCAAGAGGAATTATTACCGCAAGACACAGGGGAGGGGGTCACAAGCGTCTGTATCGTCAAATTGATTTTCGACGGGATAAGGAACACATATCAGGAGAAATTGTAACCATAGAATACGACCCTAATAGAAGTGCATACATTTGCAAGGTGCATTACAAGAATGGCGATAAGATGTATATTCTGCATCCCAGAGGGGTCATGATTGGAGATACTATTCTTTCTGGTCCAAAAGCTCCTATATCAATAGGAAATGTCCTACCTCTGAGTGCGGTTTGAATTATTAATTTACGTGATCGGAAGCAACCGATTGGGTTTACAGCGAAACCCATAAATCTATCACTGATCCAACTAGGACACTTTTACGGGACGAACCCCAAAGGGAAACTGAGGATAAATGACAGCAGGTGATTGGATCCAAAAATTGTTCATATCGGATCATTGGTTCCGAAGATATGATAATATGGAGAGGACCAGATTGTTTGTCCGAAGCATGAACAAAATGGGATAGAGGCACCCTCGAAAAAGACAGGTTACTCACATTTGATCTGATGGTCAGAGGCGGATTCGGAGCTGGACAGTGGTAGTAATTCCCAAAAGAAAAAAAGATGGGGAGAGGAAAAAAGTAAAAAGAGAGAGAAGAGAAAAAGATGTTTAATATGCCTCCTACGTTATCCATAAAATACAAAAGTATTAGCGTAATTTGATAAAGTCATTCATTCTGAATGCTACATAAAGAATATAAGCCAGATGATGGAATAGAGAGACCTAGGATGTAGAGAATCGGGACATAGAGAATACAATAGATGTTCCTTCTCATCTCGATTCTATTTATTTAATATATGTGAATATCATATACATCCAGAAAGCTGTATGCCCTGAGAGAGGCTTGTACAGTTTGGGAAGGGATTTTTATTCATCGGAATAAGAGTCTACTTCAACCAATATGCCCTTAGGCACGGCTATACATAACATAGAAATAACACTTGGAAAGGGTGGACAATTAGCTAGAGCGGCAGGTGCTGTAGCAGAACTGATCGCAAAAGAAGATCGATCGGCCACATTAAGATTACCGTCTGGAGAAGTTCGTTTAATATCTGAGAACTGCTCAGCCACAATTGGACAAGTGGGTAATATCACTGCGAACAATAGAAGTTTCGGTAAAGCCGGAGCTAAACGTTGGTTGGGTAAGCGCTCTGAGGTAAGAGGAGTAGCTATGAACCCTGTAGACCATCCTCATGGAGGTGGGGAAGGAAGAACCCCAATTGGCAGGAAAAAACCTGTGACCCCCTGGGGCTATAGTGCACTTGGAAAGAAAAGTCGGAAGAGGAATAGATACAGTGATGCTTCAATCCTTCGTCGACGTGAGTAAGAATGGTTGGATATCCATAAAAAAAAAAAAAAAAAGGAAAGAAAGGTAATTGATCATGGCGCGTTCACTGAAAAAAAATCCTTTTGTGGCTAATCATTTATTGAGGAAAATTAAAAATCTAAACATAAAAAAAGAAAAGAAGATAATAGTTACTTGGTCCCGGGCATCTGTCATTGTACCCGCAATGATCGGTCATACAATTGCTGTTCATAATGGGAGGGAACATTTACCCATTTATGTAACAGATCGTATGGTAGACCACAAATTGGGGGAATTTGCACCTACTCTACTTTTTCAGGGACATGCAAGAAACGATAAGAAATCTCGTCGTTAATTGAGAGAGACTTGTCATTCATTGGGGAGGATGGAGTCAATGGGAAATAATAGTCCAGGTCCAGAGATACGAGCTTTGGCGAGAAATATACGTATGTCCGCTCATAAAGCGCGTAGAGTAATTAATCAAATTCGTGGTCGTTCATATGGACAAGCACTTATGATATTGGAACTGATGCCTTATGGGGCCTGTTATCCCATATCACAATTAATTCATTCTGCGGCGGCAAATGCAAATCACAATATGGGTTTGAACAAAGCCAATTTACTCGTTGGTAGAGTCGAAGTGAATGAGGGTGCTGTTTTGAAAAGGATTCAACCTAGAGCTCAGGGACGCGGTTATCCAATACAAAAACCCACTTGTCATATAACTATTGTATCGGAGGAAATATCCAGATCGAATGATCCGATTATGTCAATAGAATCCCGAAAAAAAGGATATGTATGGCGCAGAAAATAAATCCACTTGGTTTTAGACTTGGTGTAACCCAAAATGATCGTTCCCATTGGTTCGCACAACAAAGGAATTATTCCAAAGATCTCCGAGAAGATCAAAAAATACGTACTTGCATTGAAAACTATGTACGAACACATATAAAGAGCTCCTCGAATTATGGAGGAATTGCACGTGTAGAGATTCGCAGAAAGATCGACTTGATTCAGGTCAAAATCTATATTGGATTTCCCAACTTGTTGTTAATAGAAGGTAGGGGTCAAGGAATTGAAAAATTAAGAAACGATGTACTAAATATGCTCGATTCTGCGGACCGAAAACTTCACATTGCTATAGAAAAAGTTGCGAAACCCTATAGAAAACCTAATATTCTTGCGGAGTATATTGCCCTACAGCTAGAGAAGAGAGTTCCATTCAGAAAAACAATGAAGAAAGCTATTGAACTGGCTGAACGGGAAGAGGTAGAAGGTATTCAGATCCAAATTGCAGGACGTCTCGACGGAAAGGAAATTGCCCGGGTCGAATGGGACAGGGGAGGTAGGGTTCCCCTACAGACAATTCGGGCTAGGATTGATTATTGTTATTATCCGGTTCAAACCATCTATGGAGTTTTAGGGATCAAAATTTGGATTTTGGAAGAGTAGGAATAATTGGTCTTTTTTTTCTCCAATCTGCCCGATCATGGATCATCAATTCTATCAGATCGAATAGAAATTAGATTTACCATTTTGGAACCATGCTATGCTTAGTGTGCGACTCGTTGGAATCGAGCTTTTCATTCTTTTCCGGAGTTATGGAGAACTCGAAATAAGAACGTATTGGTCTCTATAAAAAAACTAGAGACTAACTCATTGCTTCATATTGCCAAGATCCAATAACTATGGGTAGATACTATCACCTCGTAAATACTTTTTTCCGCGAGAGAAAAATGATATTTTGATCTCTCGTGAAGCGAGAAAGGTGTTTGGTAATGCGGAAAAAGAAGAAAAAGGAGAAATCTTCTCCCAATATTGTATGGTTCATTAACTACCCTCCGAAAAGCAGTGTGATAAAGCATAAGAATCATCCTGATTCATTCAAGCAAGATTGAAGGAATTCAGTTTATGAAGGAGAAAGAGCTTCGGGTCGATGGAAACTAAGGAAATTGATTCCGTAACAGATGAAAATAAAGCTCCATTGCGGAGGGAAGACCTGGGCATTTAGATAGAAGCTATGGAACGATGGAACCTATGACTGCATAAGATCATATAGGAATCTTAATCATTCATTGGATAGGATGGCGAAATAAACCAAAAATCAATTAAGCTCATTGGAGTCTATAGGCCCCATGGAGCAAATATTGGAAGAGTCAATATTCGCCTGTGAAATTATTTATTAAGGCATTGGATGGAAATATAAGAGTTATTCGTCCTGTAAATTAGATTCTATATACAATATGTGTAATGCGTAGATATAGACTCATTTATATATAACTAATAACTATTGATTGTCCAATTTGACATAGATTATTCACGAGGAGCCGGATGAGAAGAAACTTTCATGTCCGGTTCTGAATTAGAGATGGGATCAAAATACTATTAACCATCGACTATAACCCAAAAAGAACAAAATTTCGTAAACAACATAGGGGAAGAATGAAGGGAGTATCTTACCGCGGCAATCGCATTTGTTTCGGTAGATTCGCTCTTCAAGCACTTGAACCCGCTTGGATCACATCTGGGCAGATAGAAGCCGGACGAAGAACGATTACTCGTTATGCCCGTCGTGGTGGAAAAATATGGGTACGTATATTTCCCGACAAACCTATTACAATGAGACCTGCAGAAACACGTATGGGTTCCGGGAAAGGATCTCCCGAATATTGGGTATCTGTCATCAAACCAGGTCGAATACTTTATGAAATGGGCGGAGTATCCGAAACCGTCGCTAGAGCAGCTGCTAGAATAGCTGCATACAAAATGCCTATACGTACCCAATTTGTTACTACTTAACCCATACAGAATCAAAGATTTCTTTCTGGTGGAAGAAGATTACTAGTTCGTAAGAACTCTTCCTTTTTTTTTTTCATGTTATCTGCCGAGATAACAAATCTTTTGGAGGAAAAATGATTCAGTCTCAAACTTATTTGAATATAGCGGATAACAGTGGAGCCCGAAAAATAATGTGTATTCGAGTTCTAGGAGCAAGTAATCGTAAATGCGCTCATATAGGTGATGTTATAATTGCTATAATTAAAGAAGCAGTACCTAACATGCCCCTGGAAAAATCGGAAGTAGTTAGAGCCGTAGTTATACGCACCTGTAAAGAATTTGAACGTGACAATGGAATGATGATACGATCTGATGACAATGCAGCCGTTGTCATTGATCAGGAAGGAAATCCAAAAGGAACTCGAGTTTTTGGTCCGGTTGCTCAGGAATTGAGACAATTGAATTTCACTAAAATAGTTTCATTGGCTCCCGAAGTCTTATAAGTACTGATAGATCTTGTAGGAATCTTTGACTTAAAGTTAATCAAATGATACATGACATGGATCAATTCATTGCACCTCAGGCATATTCCTCAAAGAAGATCGAACATGCCTTTTATATCGAGACCAGGAATTCCTAAGAATTCGTTCGTCATGGGTAACGATACTATTGCCAATCTAATTACTTCTATAAGAAACGCTGACATGGTAGAAAAAGGAACGGTTCGAGTAACAGCTACTAATATTACCAAGAACATTGGAAGGATCCTTTTACGAGAAGGTTTTATAGAAGATGTTAGGGAGCATCAGGAAGGCCAAAAATCTTTTTTGATATCGACTTCAAAATATCGGAGAAGGAAGAAAAGGACATATATGACCACGTCAAAGCGTACCAGCAAACCTGGTTTGAGAATTTATTCTAATTATCGAGAAATTCCAAAAGTTCTAGGTGGAATGGGGATCGTAATTCTTTCTACTTCCCAAGGAATTTTGACGGATCGAGAAGCTCGACAGAAAAAAATTGGAGGAGAAATTTTATGTTATGTATGGTAATTGATCCAAATGTTGTCCAAAAATATGGATTCTGTAAGATATCCCCATAGTATGAAAAGTCGGAGCAAATCGAGACACCATTCATCTTCATCCAACCACGTTAGTCAAGTTTTTGAATTAAAAGAGGAGGAGATTCGATGAAGAAACAGAATCTGATCCATGCGGAAGGTTTGGTTACTGAATCACTCCCCAACGGTATGTTTCGAGTTCTGACAGATAATGGATGTCAGATTTTGACTCATATTTCGGGTAGGATTCGACGTAATTCCGTACGAATACTACCAGGAGATAGGGTCAAGGTCGAATTAAGTGCTTATGATTTAACCAAAGGACGTATAATATATAGACTTAGCAACAAATCTTAAAACGATTGAATCACCTTTTGAACATCTGATAGGGATCGAGAATCATAGATGAAACAGACTCTCTGTCTCAGGAAACAAAATGTAATATGAGCAAATTGGAGGGTCACAAACATGAAAATTCGTGCTTCTATTCGTAGAATTTGTGGAAAATGTCGACCAATTCGTAGACGGAAACGAGTTATGATAATTTGTTCTAATCCGAGACATAAGCAAAAACAGGGGTAATCCTCTTCTATATAAATGAATGCATCTAGTGGTAAAACTGAACTCATAATTATTAATATGTCAAAAACTATAAAAAGAATTGGTTCACGTAGGAATGAACATCGAGTACTCAAAGGAGTTATTTACGTTCAAGCAAGTTTTAACAATACCATTGTGACTGCTACAGATGTACGGGGACAAGTTATTTCTTGGTCTTCTGCTGGTGCCTGTGGATTCAAAGGTACAAGGAGAGGTACACCATTTGCTGCCCAGACTGCAGCAGAAAATGTTATTCGCACATTAATGGATCGGGGTATAGGACGAGTAGAAGTTATGATAAGTGGCCCTGGTCGAGGGAGAGATACAGCATTACGAACCATTCGTAGAAGTGGCATACTATTAAGTTTTGTACGTGACGTAACCCCTATGCCACATAATGGATGTAGACCTCCCAAAAAGAGACGTGTTTAAGAATTGAATGAATTTCAAGAGAAAGAAATGATTTAATGATCTGATCAAATATTCTTGGTATGATTCGAGATAAAATCTCAGTCTCTATTCAGACACTACGATGGAAATGCATCGAATCCAGAGCATACAGTAAGCGTCTTCATTATGGCCGTTTTGCCCTATCCCCGCTCCGCAAAGGTCGAGCCGATACAATAGGCATCGCAATGCGAAGAGCTTTACTTGGAGAAGTAGAAGGAACATGTATCACACGTGTGAAATTAGAGAACATAAAACATGAATATTCTGCGATAATAGGTATTGAAGAATCAGTACATGACATTTTGATGAATCTAAAAGAAATTGTACTTAGAAGTGACTCGTACGGAATCCGAGAAGCTTCTATTTATATTGTTGGACCCAGAAATGTAACTGCTCAAGATATCATATTACCACCTTCTGTGAAAATAATTGATACTACACAACATATAGCTAGACTTACTAAATCAATTACTTCTGATATCAGATTACAAATTGAAAAAAATCGCGGATATATTATACATAGTTCAAATAATTATCAGGACGGAATTTTCCCTATAGATGCTGTTTTTATGCCTGTTCGCGATGCGAATTATAGTATTCATTCCTATGGGAGCGGAAATGAAATACAAGAAGTCCTTTTCCTGGAAATATGGACGAATGGGGGGTTAACTCCTAGGGAGGCACTTTACGAAGCTTCTCGAAATTTGATCGACTTATTTATTCCCTTCCTGCATGGAGAGGAACAGAACATCGATGGAATGAACAATAAAAAAGGGTCTAATATGCTTCCCTTCCCCCTTTCGCACGTATTGACTGATACGGGGGAAACGAAAGAAAAAATTGCATTTAAACATATTTTCATTGACCAATTAGAGTTACCCCCCAAAACCTATAACTCCCTCAGAAGAGCCAATATCCATACATTATTGGACCTCTTAAATTACAGTCGAGAAGATCTAATGAAAATTGAACACCTCGAGAAGGAATCTGTCGAACAGGTATTGGAAGTTCTACGAAAACGTTTTGCAATTGATCCACCCAGGAATTAGTTTCGGGTTCATAAAATGGTTGGTTTCATTTAATCTCTTCATTCATTTCCTTTCCCCAAGTTCTTTTGGAGAGTCATGAGAATTATTTCGAATCTTTTACATATCTCTTCTCTTTTCGTGGAATATTCGAAAGAAATCTCTGACAAGATGGGTATATCTAGGGAGATATAATTTGTCTTAAAGCAACTACTCCCTAGATATATGAAAAAAAAAAATTTGAAATATTTTTATATTTGACAGTTGGATCAAATTGGATTGGAAAAGACCTAAAGTTAAAGATTCATCAATAGGCAATGCTGCCCCAATACCTAACCAAAGAGCTACTGCAGTACCGATCAAGGATACTGTTGTAGCTACTGGACGACGAAATGGATTCTGAAATTGATTCACATTCTCTAGAAAAGGCACCGTCAATGATCCCGCGGGTACTGAGGCCATTAAAAGGACACCTAATAATTTGTTAGGTACTGTACGAAGTATTTGGAATACAGGGAAAAGATACCATTCGGGCAATATCTCCAAAGGAGTTGCAAATGGATTTGCTGGTTCACCAATCATTGATGGTTCTAGAACCGCTAAACCTATTGTACATGCAATAGTACCTAAAATTACTACTGGAAAAATATATGAAAGATCATTGGGCCAAGCGGGCTCTCCATAATAATTATGTCCCATACCTTTAGCTAATTTAGCCCTTAATACAGGATCATTTAGGTCAGGTTTCTTTGTTATTGGGATAAGTAGATCTTTATGGATCTATCCCCCGAAAGAACCGGACATGCCAATTTTTATCATCCGGCTCGAACAATAACTGGAGGAAGTATATATCACTTCTTTTTCCCGTGATGGAAGACGAATTGGAAGAATAGGAACTAATAATGTCTATGATCATCCATCATTGGTCATTTTATTATTCCAGTTAAATGCTCATTACCCAAGTAAGCTCACAAATTCGATCATGATCGATATGCCTTTTGGACCATCTTAGTCCTTGTAATTTGTGTTTATCACCACGAATAGACCTCAAAAGTTTTTTAGCATACAAGGTATTGACTTGTTATTGATCCGGCCTCTCTCCTTCCTTAGATCCCTTCTTTCACTCCAATAGTTTTCCCATCGAAATGGATGCAAGGGAAATGGATGCATTTTCACACTATGAATAAGTAAAGTCATATGGTCCAATTATTGAATATATGAAAATATTGCCCCATTGTCCGGATCTCGCGGAGCCCTTCCTGATTCGGATTCGATCATAGAAAGAATTCTCTTGGAACGTAACAAACTGACCAATGCCTTTCCACCCAGGTGCTAAACTTCCTATTTCTGATAAGGAAATTGGGACAGAGACACATTTGATAAGAAATCTTTATGTGGTAGATCGGATAAAGTATCTGCATGGCCTAATCAATAGTTCAAGTCACACACTCCCATAATCCATCTTCTCCGTCTGAGAATCTACTCCAATTATTTGTTTGTATTGGATGAATAATACTCCAAAATCGAAAGGAGAAATCCGAGGACCATATTTTCTATTTTCTATGGATATTTCCATTTTTGAATAAGAAATATTCCTGGCGATGATATATTACCGTCGTTACTCGGGACAAGAAGTTATGAATAGTTATTTTCAATCTATCTTTCCTCTCTATAAAGGACCTGAAATACCCTGCTTACGGATCATTAAAAAGTGCATTGGCATAAATACAGCAGTAAGAAGGGGTAATATGAAAGTGTGTAAACTATAAAAACGAGTCAAGGTAGATTGACCCACACTAACACTTCCACGTAATAATTCTACCAAAGGAGATCCTATTACAGGAATAGCCTCAGGCACACCAGTCACAATTTTCACTGCCCAATAACCAATTTGATCCCAGGGCAAAGAATAACCAGTTACACCGAAAGATACGGTCAAGACAGCCAAAATTACACCTGTGACCCAAGTTAATTCACGGGGTTTTTTGAATCCACCTGTGAGATAAACACGGAATACGTGCAGGATCATCATTAGAACCATCATACTTGCCGACCATCGATGGATTGATCGGATTAACCAACCAAAGTTCACTTCGGTCATTAGGTATTGAACAGAGGCAAAAGCTTCTGTAACGGTCGGACGATAGTAAAAAGTCATAGCAAAACCAGTGGCTACTTGTACTAAAAAACAGGTAAGTGTGATCCCCCCTAGACAATAAAATATATTGACATGAGGAGGAACATATTTACTGGTGATATCATCCGCAATCGCCTGAATCTCGAGACGCTCTTCGAACCGATCGTATACTTTATTGAGATAGGTAAACTGAAATTCCCCCTCTGAAAACCGTACATGATAATTTCCCTTCATACGGCTTGAACAAGAACACGCAAATGCTTTTGAACACAAATATATAAATTGGGGAAAATATTGAGATACTTTATGGTTCGTTGCCTGACCGGCTGGAGAAATGAAGATGATTCGAAACAATCCAGCATTTCTATTAGAAGACTCTATAGTGCCAAAATTTCAAATAGTGCCAAAATTTCAAGTCGGCTCATCCCCATGATAAATCACTATAGGCCCTTTGAACAATCTTTTACCCTATTCGTGTGATATCAGTTCCCTAGAAAAGAACTAATATAGACGATTTATAGGAATTATCTTGTCGAGATCTCAATAGATGAATCAATCCAAACCTCAGATTTCAATTATACCCCGATGATTTTCTCAAAAGGTTCTCTGGGTAATAACCTTTTCATTTTTGCCCATTCGACGAAATAAAATATGCTAACTAAGAGAAATAAGATACTATATAATTCTTTGGTCATAATCAGCATAATTATGAGAGGGGATAGATCCTTCGATTTATTATAGGAAATACCTCTTTCAAATTCTTTATTGGAAGTCTGGTGACGAGGAAATGATAGGTACAAACCATAGTTCAGATCTTCCTGGAACATATCTATGATAGACCTCGTGCTCTAGAGATTCAATATTCTAGAAATGAAATATCCAACGAGGTAGGACCATCTTTATGAAGATAACAGATCGGTCTTCTGTACTATAAATATGGATCTATTTCAACAAGTCGCACACCCATATTCCAAAAATCCTTAGAGAAAAGTAATTACACGATCAAACTAGTGGAACAAGATAAGCTAAAAACTAAAAGCCACTATTTGGTCTGGGTTTGAATCCCTTAGTTCTTTTTTTTTTTTTTTTCTTCAAGAGCTCACCAGGCTAATTTTGGAGTTCCTCTAGTCCCAACTAACCGGAATCCCATCCAATAAAACGGAAGAATTATAAATCTCCAAGATAATAGATAGGAATACTGCAAATAGAGCCATTGTAAAACCCATAAGAGCAGTAGTTCCCCATCCAGGAGCTACTTTACCATATTCTGAATTAAGCGGTTTTAAGGACGTTCCTACACGGGTTTCTCTTGGCGTGATTTTGGAAGTATCATCAATGGTCTGTGTAGCCATAGAAACTATTGTATTGGTTAAGATCTGTTAACTTTGTTATTATATGGTAAACATACCATGATATTGGGATCACCTAATAATGGAAACTGCAACCTTAGTCACCATTTCCATATCTTGTTTACTTGTAAGCTTTACTGGTTATGCCCTATACACCGCCTTTGGGCAACCCTCTAAACAACTTAGGGATCCTTTTGAGGATCACGAGGACTAATTGAAAGAATGACCTTCCCCTATAGGGAAGGTCATTCTTTCTTTGATGGGAGAGAAAGAATGAAGATTTGGAGAAGCAAAATTATTTCCCCCCTTTAGTCGGAACTTTGGGTGGTTCTCGGAAGAAAATAGCGAAAAAAATTATCCCTAGGGTCGATACCAACAGGAATGTATAAACCAATGCTTCCATAGATTTGATCGTAATTTACAATTATGGAGATAGCTTTCGTACTAATATTGATTAGAGAAGAGATAGGAGCAATATCATACCACTTGTCTTTTAGTAGTTGGATCTCCCAGTTTTTGGAATGCTCCAAATTCTATTCGAGAATCCAGATCCGGGTCGATACCAGCAAAAACATCTCTGAATAAGGTCCTAGCACCATGCCAAATGTGTCCAGAAAAGAAAAGGAGAGCAAATGTAGCATGTCCGAAAGTAAACCAACCCCTTGGACTACTACGAAAAACACCATCGGATTTTAGAGTAGCACGATCTAATTCAAAAATTTCACCTAATTGAGCACGTCTAGCATATTTTTTCACTATAGCAGGATCACCAAAACTGACCCTGTCAAGTCCACCACCATAGAACTCAACAGTTACACCTACTTGTTCAACACTATACTTTGATTCTGCCCTCCTAAAAGGAACATCGGCTTTCACAATTCCTTCTTTGTCCACCAGAACTACTGGAAATGTTTCGAAAAAGGTAGGCATACGACGTACAAAAAGCTCATTTCCCTCCTTATCTTTGAAGATAGGGTGTCCTAACCAACCAACAGCTATTCCATCTCCATTGTCCATTGCACCTGCTCTGAATAACCCCCCCTTAGCTGGATTATTACCAATGTAATCATAAAAAGCGAGTTTCTCGGGAATTTTGGACCAAGCTTCTGATAGGCTCAAATTTTCGGCCAGACCGGCACGAACCCGTCGATCTATTTCTTGTTGGAAGTACCCCTGATCCCACTGGTAACGAGTGGGACCAAATAATTCGACCGGAGTAGTTGCGGAGCCATACCACATGGTCCCAGCAACAATGAAAGCTGCAAAAAACACAGCAGCAATACTGCTGGATAGGACCGTTTCAATATTCCCCATGCGTAATCCTACGTATAAACGTTGGGGAGGACGAACACTGAGATGGAATAGACCTGCTAATATACCCAAAATACCCGCTGCTATATGATGAGAAGCTATTCCTCCCGGAACAAAAGGATCAAAACCTTCAGCTCCCCATGCTGGATCCACTGGTTGTATTTTTCCAGTTAGTCCATAAGGATCAGACACCCATATCCCAGGACCATACAAACCCGTTACATGAAATGCTCCAAATCCGAAACAAGCTACTCCTGAGAGGAATAAATGAATTCCAAATACTTTTGGCAAATCTAAACAAAGTTTTCCCGTACGTTCATCATAGAATATTTCCAGATCCCAATATACCCAATGCCAAATAGCTGCCAAAAACATCAGGCCAGAAAACATGATATGTGCCCCGGCCACACCTTCATAACTCCAAATACCGGGATTAATTACAGTTTCTCCGGTGATGTTCCATCCACTCCATGAATCCTTTATTCCCAAACGAGTCATAAAGGGTATAACGAACATACCTTGTCTCCACATTGGATCAAGAACAGGATCGGATGGATCAAAAACTGCTAATTCATACAGAGTCATTGAACCGGCCCAACCAGCAACTAGAGCTGTATGCATTATATGTACAGAAATTAACCGGCCAGGATCATTCAATACGACGGTATGAACGCGATACCAAGGCAAACCCATGCAAACACCCCTTTATCGGAAAAAGTAGACACTATGTAACTTTCTCACATTGGATTGGAAGAGATCATGTTATCGAGCTAGACCCGGATCATCTCGAAAGTGAACATCTATTCACAACATCTATTCACTTGGACATTGCTAATGATGGAACAGGTTTGAAACAATTTTGTTCATACATAATTGCAGGTAGAGACAAAGATATTTTATCGTTTGTATGTACCAATACACAATGTAGGGATTGGTCCCATTTATATTGATAAAAAAAAAAAAAAGAGGAAACGATATCTTCTCATCCTTCCGTTCGTCCATGAACGATACCTTTGCAATTTATGGACCAGGTGATATATAATTTTTGATTAAAAATAGAATTTTTCTACTAAAGAGCGAAGCTATTACTGTTTATGGAACAGGAATACTTTACGGCGGAAAAAAGAAAATACTGAGCATAGTTAAAATGCTCAGTCAAAATGAGAACTTTATCATTTTGTGTTATGCAATGAAAAAAAAGTATAACTTCTGTTTTGACCTTTTTGGCCATTTTTATCCTTCTTCAAAGGGTCAAAATAGGAAGTCAGTCTCTAGGTTAATGGGTCTTTTCCGTTCCGTAGAAAGATTCGGGGTTATTCGTTTTCAGGACCAATAGTGTACGAACGGAGAGAGAGGGATTCGAACCCTCGGTACGGATGATCCGTACTACGGATTAGCAATCCGCCGCTTTGGTCCGCTCAGCCATCTCTCCAAGATGGAAGAGTTCATGTGTAACAAAATGAATGGTGGAGTAAAGGTGTATACCATAGTATGTACGGATTGTATCGGCAATATAATGAATATTGCAATTATTCAGTTGGATAAAGAACAATCTAGTCAATTGTATTGCTCATTTCGTTCAAAATAGTTATTTCTTTTCCTCTCTTTTTTCTGACCTGCTTGGCCTGGCCAATGGCCAGGCCAAGCAGGTCAGAAAAATTATTCATACACCTAATTAAAGGCAAGAAAAAAAGCTCTCAAAAATTGAACTAATGTAGCCTCATTCTCTCCATAACCCGTCTTTTAACCAGTTTATTAAGCTCTTCCGGACAAAAATGGAAAACAAAAATAATTGTTGTAAAGACAATAAAAAAAGCTACCAAAAAAAAAGCTACCAAAAATTGAATCATCTCTACCTCCCTAACCAGTTTTAATAAACGCGTAGGTTACTACTAATCGAACCTACACCAATGGCCAGTATAGTCATTCTTTTACCATAATTTTTATGTATAGTCATTTTTTTACCATAGTTTCCATGTATAGTCATTCTTTTACCATAGTAGACTCATTATAGGTTACTAATCGAACCTACGTCAATGGGTAGGCTTACAGCCCGTAGTTTCCAGTATAGCCATCCTTCTACCATAGTAGACTCATTATATATGATGCATAATATAAATTATTAGGGGCCCCTTTAACTCAGCGGTAGAGTAACGCCATGGTAAGGCGTAAGTCATCGGTTCAAGTCCGATAAAGGGCTCATTTTTCCCACAAAGAAAGATCGATGACTAACTCCCAACTCTCGAACAAGTTGTTCGGTCGTGGACCTCTATCAAATATGTGATAGAGATGAAGTATTTCGTATTTCTCCCGGAGAAATATCCCGATCCCATCTTCCCTCCGTTCTTTTGAACGTGAAAGAAGAATATTTCTTCTTTCGTATCAATCCTTTGTCCATTAACCCACGGGCGATAATTATTGTTTTTCCTATTATACTTTGGTAACACAGTTTTGCAGATTGGTTCGGTAGATCCCACGTTATTCGAGTTGTAACGAACGGGCCATAACCATTAACATGGTTCGGTGTAAATTGAATTTATAGAGATCTATTTGTAACGGGGCAGAAGGCAGCTTCTTTTGGGTTGCAGTCCACATAATTTCTGGACAAGGGGTGATAATTTTTTTCGTCCCAACCCAACAGACTTCTTTATTCTATTGTTTGTTCCAGAACGCATTCCATGAAATATGTGTATTCTATAAAATAGTGGGGTAGATTTAAGCAAACGTTGGTCCAGATGTAGATCTAATATGCATAGCCAGTAGATTGCATGTTTGTGGTATGTTACCAGAACGGAACTAGAGGCAAGGAAGAGTGTTTGTCCCAATATGAAAATATTGGGTCTAAAACACAATGTGATGATATTAGGTGAAGAAAGAGAACGAACCAAAGGTTCGCCTTTAGCTAGGATGGATCAACTCCAGAGAATTTACCTTACCTTTCCAGGTATTCGGAATATCCGTAGTACTTGCCACTTCTATGGTTCAAAAATAGGTTCACTGCACTATTGTAGAGAATCCTAGTTGATCAAGATCTTCGCCCCGATATTTAGCAAAGGGATAGATACAGCCGGGATTTTCGATTGAACGGAAAAGGATTTTGTTAAACCCCAACGGAATGCGTTGCGTTTGGATGGAGCTAAAAGCCACATGTCCGATCGATACTTTGACTGCACGATGGATTGCTTGGAACATATGATATTCGAGAGAACTCTCGAATTTTTCGAAGAACTAGCAATAAAAATGAAAAAAAAAAAAAAAGAGTTTATAGGTGTGATCATCTGGTATCGGATCAATCTCGATCGATCCAAAATACTAATCTGCCTGCTCTGGTCCAACGTTCCCATCCATCGATCTCGATAAGGACATGAGATTGATATGATCTGAAAGACTTTTCAAGTCCAAGTCATAGGGACTATGAGGGGATATATATATATATAAGTAGTATCACTTAGTGGAATTTATAGGGCTATACGGGCTCGAACCGTAGACCTTCTCGGTAGAACAGATCAAAGTTCTTATTATCAAAATAAATTGAACTGTTCCAAGAACCCAACATGCATTTTATCGCATTGGGCTCTTTCATTAACTGATGGAAAGATCGGTTAGTCTGCCATTCTCCTCTTTCCCGGAAGATACTAATATGGCTCCGTGTGCTCCAAATTATTACCCTTCGGAAGCAATCCCAAAGTTATTCAAAAGGTTTATTTGACGTAGGTCTGCCTTGCTCGGGCATAGATTGACTCAAATAGAGTCTCTTCTATCGCTCCAAAAGTAAAATATGAACTTCATACACCTAAAAGTTCATAGAGCGAAAAGAATCTATTTTGAGGTCCCCGTATTATACTCATTATGCCTGGCATTGAACGGAGCTGGGATTGACCATATCAATTAGATCCGTAATTCGAATCAGATCGAACTTCATCTTTGTCATGCTATTGTTCCCCAGAGAAACAAATGGATAGAGTAAGACTATTTCACATAGAATCTATTTCGTGGATCGGACGAATCGATAAACTCTCCCGAAAACCATTGGCGCACGTGTAAACGAGGTGCTCTACCTTGCTGAGCTATAGCCCTTCCTTGCCAGTCTTGGTGATACACTACTATACTAACCAGATGGATCACTTTCTGTCAAGGTAGATATTTCATGATCCAATACTATGATCTAATACGTTCCAATAAGTTCGATCTGTGCCAGGGACACATACATTGTCTATACATTTAATTCGATTTAGAATCGTTTAGAAATCCAATTCTACCTATGAGAATAAATGACCCACTTAACTCAGTGGTTAGAGTATCGCTTTCATACGGCGAGAGTCATTGGTTCAAATCCAATAGTAGGTAAACTTATTAGATACCATTGAAGACTCGATGGCATCTAATAAGTTTTACTCCACTTGTTTGGATCTAGGCGGAACATTGAATCCATTTTTTCAGATCATTATAGGAAATGTTAATTAGAGTCGGAGGGGCTAGCATTGATAGCCTCTAATAGTGTTCTAGCTCTTTTCAGAGCTACATCAGCCTCAATTACTTGTCTTTTGCCTTCGGCTTGAACTAAGCAAGCTTTAGCTCTTCGAAAAGTTTCCTGGGCTTTTTGGAGATCGATGTCAACATCTCTCTCTGCATTATTTACCAATATAGTGATTCTATCCTTGTCTATCTTGGCGAAACCGCCCATCAAAGCCATAGTTGACCACTTCCCATTGAGACGTATTTTCATAACTCCTATATCTACAGCTGTCACAAGTGAAACATGATTGGGTAATACGCCCATTTGACCACTATTAGTAGATATAATTATTTCTTGAACTTCTGAATCCCAAATGACTCGATTAGGAGACAGTACACGAAGATTTAGGGTCATGTTATAAATTAATTTTCCATGTTAGAGTTTATAGCCTTCACGGTAGCTTCATCAATATTACCCACCAAATAAAAAGACTGTTCGGTAAGACCATCTAATTCTCCAGAAAGGATCATTTGAAACCCTCTAATTGTTTCCATGAGACCAACATATTTGCCGGGGGAACCTGTGAATACCTCTGCTACGAAAAAGGGTTGTGATAGGAAACGTTCAATTTTTCTTGCTCTTGCCACGATTAAACGATCTTCCTCCGATAATTCATCCAGTCCAGGAATAGCTATAATGTCTTGAAGTTCCTTATAACGTTGTAAAGTTTGCTTAACCCCTTGTGCAGTTTCGTAATGTTCTTCGCCTACGATCCAAGGTTGGAGCATAGTCGATGTTGAATCTAAAGGATCCACTGCTGGATAGATACCCTTCGCAGCTAATCCTCTCGATAGTACGGTAGTAGCATCTAAATGTGCAAATGTCGTAGCAGGAGCAGGGTCGGTCAAGTCGTCAGCAGGTACATAAACTGCTTGAATCGAGGTTATGGATCCCTTTTTTGTGGAAGTAATTCTTTCTTGCAAAGAACCCATTTCCGTACTAAGAGTTGGCTGATAACCCACGGCGGAAGGCATTCTGCCTAATAGGGCGGATACCTCTGATCCCGCTTGGACAAAACGGAAGATGTTATCAATAAATAATAGTACGTCTTGCTCATTGACATCTCGGAAATATTCGGCCATGGTTAGAGCAGTTAAACCGACTCTCATACGAGCTCCTGGTGGTTCATTCATCTGACCATAGACCAGAGCCACTTTTGATTCTGAGATTTTTTGTTCATCAATTACTCCCGACTCTTTCATTTCCATGTAAAGATCATTCCCTTCACGGGTACGCTCTCCTACTCCTCCAAATACAGATACCCCTCCATGAGCCTTAGCAATGTTGTTGATCAACTCCATAATAAGTACTGTTTTACCCACTCCAGCTCCTCCAAATAAACCGATTTTTCCCCCACGGCGGTAAGGAGCTAAAAGATCTACTACTTTAATGCCTGTTTCGAAGATGGATAATTTTGTGTCCAACTCTGTAAAGGCGGGAGCAGTTCTATGAATAGGAGATGTTATGCGAGCATCTACAGGACCCAAATTATCGACAGGTTCTCCAAGAACATTGAAAATTCGTCCGAGAGTAGCTCCACCAACTGGAACACTTAGAGGAGCTCCCGTGTCAATCACTGTCATTCCTCTCGTCAACCCATCTGTAGCACTCATAGCTACAGCTCTAACCTTATGATTTCCTAATAATTGTTGTACCTCACAAGTAACCTGAATTTCCTGACCGGCTGTACCTTGACCCTGAACTTTCAATGAATTGTAAATATTAGGCATATAACCTGGAGAAAAAGAGACATCCAGTACTGGGCCAATGATTTGAGCAATATATCCCACATTTTTTTCTACAAGTGCGGAAACCCCAAGAACAAGAGGATTGGTTCTCATATCATACAAAAATGGAAAGAATTTCCATGAAGAATATATAACAGAAATATTATTTTGCCAATATCATCAAAAAAAAAAAAAAAAAAATGTTCCATATCGGGTTGATCAGATCAGTCAATAAGAAATGGAAGTGACCACCTTGGTAATATTCTACTTTATTGAAAAGTTTAAATTCATCCATATTTGGAATATGAAGTAGGTAGATGGATATGAATAAGGTTCATGAGGAAGTCTTCGATTTCTCTATAACTAGAACCAAATTCTCCATAACTAAAACCGAAAATACTTCAACATTATGTCCAGATAATCTGTGAAATATGAAACTTGAACCCTATTCATGACCTTTCTCTCATTGATCATTATCTCTTCATACGCACATCTGTATATGTATTTTAATATGGAGAATTCGCATCATTATGGTCAAAGGTCAGTTCGGTTCCTTAATTTCATTCATGAACTAGTTTAACCACTGAAAGGCGCTCGGGTCAATCCACGGAGGAAGAACTTCAAGAGCAAAGATTGGGTTGCGTCATACATAAATAACATTATACAATGAGAGTGTATCTAGCAAATATTATTGCCCAATAACGGACGACTTTTTGTAGTAGATTTCTGTCAAAATCTATTGTTTACGTTCGATCCATGTCGAGCAGACCTCGTCCTTGCGAGAAATCATTATTAATAAAGGAGGGACTTATGTCGCCAAAAACAGAGACTAAAGCTAGTGTCGGGTTCAAAGCTGGTGTTAAAGATTACAGATTAACTTATTATACTCCTGAATATCAGACCAAAGATACGGATATCTTGGCAGCATTCCGAGTAACTCCTCAACCTGGGGTGCCAGCCGAGGAAGCGGGTGCAGCAGTAGCTGCTGAATCTTCCACCGGTACATGGACCACTGTTTGGACCGATGGACTTACTAGTCTCGATCGTTACAAGGGTCGATGCTATGACATCGAGCCCGTTCCTGGAGAGGAGAATCAATTTATTGCCTATGTAGCTTACCCCTTAGACCTTTTCGAAGAAGGTTCTGTTACTAACCTGTTCACTTCCATTGTAGGTAATGTATTTGGATTCAAGGCCCTACGGGCTCTACGTTTGGAAGATTTGCGGATTCCCCCTGCTTATTCCAAAACTTTTCAGGGTCCACCTCATGGTATCCAAGTTGAAAGAGATAAATTGAACAAATACGGTCGTCCTTTATTGGGATGTACTATCAAACCAAAATTGGGTCTATCAGCCAAAAACTATGGTAGAGCAGTTTACGAATGTCTCCGTGGTGGACTCGATTTTACCAAGGATGATGAGAACGTAAATTCCCAACCATTCATGCGCTGGAGAGACCGTTTTGTCTTTTGTGCGGAAGCAATTAATAAGGCTCAGGCTGAGACGGGTGAAATTAAGGGACATTATTTGAATGCTACTGCAGGTACATGTGAAGAAATGATGAAAAGGGCAGTATTTGCAAGAGAATTGGGAGTTCCTATTGTTATGCATGACTACCTGACGGGAGGTTTTACCGCAAATACTTCTTTGGCTCATTATTGCCGAGACAACGGCCTACTTCTTCACATTCACCGCGCGATGCATGCAGTTATTGACAGACAAAGAAATCATGGTATGCATTTCCGTGTACTGGCTAAAGCATTGCGTATGTCCGGTGGAGATCATGTTCACGCCGGTACTGTAGTAGGTAAACTTGAAGGGGAACGAGACGTCACTTTAGGGTTTGTTGATCTACTGCGTGATGATTTTATCGAAAAAGATCGAAGTCGTGGTGTTTACTTCACTCAAGATTGGGTATCTATGCCAGGCGTCCTGCCCGTAGCTTCAGGAGGTATTCACGTTTGGCATATGCCTGCTCTGACCGAGATCTTTGGGGATGATTCCGTACTACAGTTTGGTGGGGGAACTTTGGGACATCCTTGGGGAAATGCACCTGGTGCAGCAGCTAATCGGGTTGCTCTAGAAGCTTGTGTACAAGCTCGTAATGAAGGACGTGATCTTGCTCGTGAAGGTAATGAAGTGATCCGTGAAGCTTGTAAATGGAGTCCTGAACTAGCTGCTGCTTGTGAAATATGGAAGGAGATCAAATTTGAATTTGATGTGATTGATCGCTTGTAATCCAGTGACTTTCGTTCTACCAATCGGACTCGGCCCAATCTTTTACCACTACCACAAAGATTAGTCCAAATCGTGAGCGGAGATATGGGATTTCAGATATCAATATCTATATATCAATATCTATAGATATTGATATATAGATATTGATATATAGATATTTCCAAGGTCAAATATCTCAAACAGAGTGATTTATGAAAATTTGTTTTGGTCAAGCATTAAATAACGAATCCTATTCATCCTTTACAATGATCTTATAGATCATTCGATAGGGCTGGTAGCTCAGTGGATCAGAGCTCATGGGTCCGGACCGTGAAGTCAAGGGTTCAAATCCCTTCTAGCCCAAAAGATGTTGTATTTGAAATGAAGATTCCTTTCCATCGCGGTATAGGAGAGAATCTTTCTTTATAACAGAATAAAGGATTCTATCATAATCCCGGATCGATACTTCAGGTTCCTAATCAATAATGAATGGAGATGATTTCTCAATGATTCATTCCACTATTGATTAATAATTTTCATCATTGTATTTATACTTATATGACTTCTCTTCATACAAAATAAGATAGGAAAAGTAACAATTTTCACCTTTATATGGAAGGAAAACTCTATGTCTATAAAGGAGTGGTTCGAAGACAGGCGTAAAATAACTGGATTACTCAAAAATTCGGTCGAAAGGGATAGTAAGGATGCCAATGAGACGGAGAAAAACAAGAATCTAAGTATTGATTACGCTAAAATTAATAGGTTATGGGCTCAATGCGATAATTGCGAGAGCTTGCTCTATATCAGATTTTTGAGAGAGAATCAAAGTGTTTGTAAAGAATGTGGATATTATCTGCAAATGAATAGTTCAGATAGAATAGAACTTCCAATTGATCGTGACACTTGGCATCCTATGGATGAAGACATGTACACTCTAGATGTTCTTCAATTTCATTCTGAGAATGAACCTTCTCATTCTGATCATCTTGATTCTGAGGATGAATCTTATAAGGATCATATCTCTTTTTATCAAATAGAGACAGGTTTAACTGATGCTATTCAAACAGGCATAGGTCAATTAAATGGTATTCCTATCGCACTCGGAGTTATGGATTTTAAGTTCATGGGAGGTAGTATGGGCTCTGTAGTAGGTGAGAAAATAACCCGTCTGATCGAGCGCGCTACCGCGGAATCTCTTCCAGTCATTATGGTGTGTGCTTCCGGAGGAGCACGCATGCAAGAAGGAAGTTTTAGTTTAATGCAAATGGCTAAAATAGCTTCTGCATTATATATTCATCAGAAGGATAAAAAGTTGTTATATATATCGATTCTGACGTCTCCAACAACTGGTGGAGTGACTGCTAGTTTTGGCATGTTGGGAGATATTATTATTGCCGAACCTAAAGCGTACATTGCATTTGCAGGTAAAAGAGTAATCGAACAGACATTAGGTCAGAAAGTGATTGAAGATTTTCAGGTGACTGAGCATTTATTTGGTCATGGTTTATTTGATCTGATCGTTTCACGTAATCTCTTAAAAGGTGTTCTGAGTGAACTATTTCGGCTTTACGGTCTTCCTCGTAAATAAATAAAAAAAAAAATTTGGCTCCAACTCGAAATGCTTTTTCAGTATTTTCGGAAGAGACGGGGAAAGGAACAACGAACACTTGCGTACATGTATTCTATGAAGAAGGACGAATAGGACCGCTTATTTGGTCCCATCACTTATTTTATCTTATAATCATTCCTTGTAATATGGATAAACATTGATTAAGTAAGGTACTCGTTCTATGATAATTCCTAACCTACCCTTTAACCTACCCTTTAACCTACCCTTTAACCTACCCTTTAACCTACCCTCTATCCTACCCTCTATTTTGGTGCCTTTAGTCGGCTTATTACTTCCGGCAATTACAATGGTTCTTTCTCATCTGTATATTCAGAATGACGAGATTTTATGAATCTGATCAAATCAGATTTAATAAATGGGTTTGGATCTTTTGCAGAACATATAGGATATCTATATCTATTTTAGATGATATAAGATAGAACTCTTATAGACACAAAATAGGTCTAAATATCCACATTATTTATTTAGACTCATTCAGATATGAATGAGTCTAAATAAATAGGTATGGGTCAATATGTTAATGTGGTCGGTTTTCTTTTTTCATACGGTATACATATCTATTCCAGGAGATATTTATACTCCACTGATCCAGTGTTGTTTCTAAAATTGAGAAATTAAGGAAGGACCAATTTGAAATGGATGGTAAGAATGGACAAGAAGAAAAACTTGGCTGACTTAACTGAAATGTTAGCTATGTATATAGATAGCTAGTTCATAAGAGTTTGGGAACCAAAGGATAAAAAAGTTGGCTATTCCCTCAACTTCAATAGGATGGAATTGAATACAATTTTTTATGAATCGTCGATCCAAATGGCTCTGGATAGAACCTATAACAGGGTCTCGAAAAAGAAGTAATTTCTTTTGGGCTTGTATCCTCTTTCTGGGTTCACTAGGATTTTTCCTGGTCGGGATCTCGAGTTATTTTGGTGAGAACCTGATACCCCTATTGTCATCTCAGCAAATACTCTTTGTTCCACAAGGAATTGTAATGTGTTTTTATGGTATTGCAGGTCTGTTCATTAGCTCTTATCTGTGGTGCACAATTTTGTTCAATGTGGGTAGTGGCTATAATAAGTTCGATAAAAAAAAAGGAATTGTATGTCTTTTTCGTTGGGGATTTCCCGGAATAAATCGTCGTATTTTCTCACGATTTCTTATGAAGGATATTCAGATGATCAAAACGGAAATTCAAGAAGGTATTTCCCCTCGTCGTGTTCTTTATATGGAAATAAAGGGCCGACAAGACATCCCTTTAACTCGTACTGGTGATAATGTGAACCTAAGGGAGATCGAACAGAAAGCCGCTGAATCAGCCCGTTTCTTGCGTGTATCCATTGAGGGGTTTTGAAATGCAGGGGTGTCTTTATCCTCGACATACATTCAAATGTCAAGACATTTGAATATGGCCCGAATCAAGGAACATGAATCAATTTCCAATCAGGAAATTTCAATATTTCCATACATATAAATTTCAATAAAAATTGAAATTTCATTGTATGGAAATGGAACGGGATCTTTACGAACAATATACTATTTTTATGAAATAGTATAGGAAGAGGTAATATATAAAAAGCAATAAGTTAAAATAGAACTGGTATTTGTCCGGGAAAAAGATCATGCAGTTAATTCCTACTAAATGGAATGAATCAGACCGAGCTTTGGTAGTTCCCGAACACGCCATATCATTTTCTATCCTAGAGAGAGTGAGCTTATAGAGCCAGTAGATTAATATGATGTATCAGAAAATTACTAGATATACATGTCATCTCTGGAGATAACTGGGGAAATATTCGTAAAGGATCGATCCAGTGATCAGGATTCAAAGGATGGATCTTGGCAATGAATAAGACTTATGTTACTTCAAGTTATTCTTCTAAAAAAAAGAAGAAGATGAAAAAATGAATAGATAATTGGTCCAGATAGAAATGATTTTGTATGATCGGATATCTGGGAATGATCTCCTTATGCTCCGTCTCACCCATTTTGAACAAACCTTTTACTTTTTTTTTTTCCCGAGGATATTTTTTATCGGGATCAAACAATTACGCAATAGATAAATCTATGGATCCCATACCTCATTCTATCACTCGTACTTTGTCTAGATTTCGGACAGAACTGACAAGTGAATCAGGTTCGTTAGCGATTCACGAATTGGAAGTGGCCGAATATAAAGCATCAGCTTCCCTACGATATCTCGCATGTTTAGTAGGACTGCCTTGGGTAATTCCTATTTCATTACGGAAAGGTTTGGAGCCTTGGGTTACAAATTGGTGGAATACGGGTAAATCTCATCAAATTTTTGATTATCTCCAGGAAGAAAATGCTCTGGGAAGATTTGAGAAAATAGAAGAACTATTCTTGTTAGAAAGAATGGTGAAAGATTCTTCGGGAACACATTCACAGGATCTTCGTATAGAGATTCACAAAGAAACGATCCAATTGGTCGAAATGTACAATGAAGATTGTATCCAGATAATCTCACATTTATTAACAAATCTAATAGGTTTTGCTTTTATAAGTGCTTATCTCATTCTGGGTAAGAATCAACTTGCCATTATCAATTCTTGGATCCAAGAATTCTTCTATAGTCTGAGCGATACAATGAAAGCTTTTCTAATTCTTTTAGCAACCGATCTATGTATTGGGTTTCATTCACCCCATGGTTGGGAACTGATGATCGATTCGATCTCCGAAAATTATGGATTTGCCCATAATGAACGAATCATATCTGGTCTTGTTTCAACTTTTCCAGTCATCTTAGATACGATTCTGAAATATTGGATCTTCCGTCGTTTCAATCGTATATCTCCTTCACTTGTAGTAATTTATCATTCGATGAATGAATAAAGAATAGGTAGGTTTTTTTCTACGGCCGAAACAATTGAAACAGAATAATAAAGTGTTTTCCGTGTTCAGGAATTAGCTATTCCTCCCCTTCATTCTTCTCCTGGTGCGAGACTTCCGATTTCTTATTTTTAGGTTTTGTTGAATCAATATAGTAGCAGAATTTTTGACAGGTAACTATGATAGCTACCTACTCTCACCCGAAAAATGATTTGGAACCCATAATTGAACCATGCAAAATAGAAATACTTATGAATGGACGAAAAAGATGACTCGGTTAATTTCCGTCCTGGTCATGATACATATCATAACTCGGACATCCATTTCGAATGCATATCCCATTTTTGCACAGCAGGGTTATGAAAATCCCCGAGAAGCCACTGGACGTATTGTATGTGCCAATTGTCACTTGGCAAAAAAACCTGTGGATATTGAGGTTCCACAGTCCGTGCTTCCCAATACCGTATTTGAAGCAATTGTTAAGATCCCCTATGATACGCAAATGAAACAAGTTCTTGCTAATGGCAAGAAAGGGGCTTTAAATGTAGGAGCTGTTCTAATTTTACCCGAGGGCTTTGAATTAGCTCCTCCGGATCGTATTTCCCCTGAGATTAGACAAAAGACGGGTAATCTTTATTTTCAGAACTATCGTCCCAATCAAAAAAACATTATTGTAATAGGTCCTGTTCCTGGTCAAAAATATAGTGAACTTGTATTCCCCATCCTTTCACCAGATCCTGCTACTGATAAAGAAGCTCACTTCCTGAAATATCCCATATATGTGGGTGGTAATAGAGGAAGAGGACAAATTTATCCCGACGGGAGTAAGAGCAACAATACGGTCTATAGTGCTTCAGCAACAGGAAGAGTTAGCAAAATTTTACGTAAAGAAAAGGGTGGATATGAGATAACTATCGATAATAAATCAGACGGTGGGCAAGTGGTTGACATTGTACCTCCAGGACCGGAGCTTCTTATTTCAGAAGGCGAATTGATCAAGGTCGATCAGCCATTAACGAATAACCCTAATATGGGTGGATTTGGTCAAGGAGATGCAGAGATAGTACTTCAAGATCCATTACGTGTTAAAGGTCTTTTATTATTCTTAGCATCTGTCATTCTGGCACAGATATTTTTGGTCCTTAAGAAGAAACAATTTGAAAAAGTTCAATTGGCCGAGATGAATCTTTAGGTCCATAGATTTTTGAACATGAAGTTTACTGATTGATTCAAAAATGAATACCCCTTCGGAGATGGAGAGCCTTTTCTCCTTCTTCTCCCTTATATATTCTTGATAAAATGTTCATGTAGATATATCTAAATTTGAAATAGGGATACATAAGCACTGGACAGATCAACTTGTTGAACGATCCCCATATGCTATATCGTGTACTATATACATGCCATTCCCTTCTTTTCTTATCCGTAAAATAGAGATAGATCGCAGGGAGGAGAGATGAGGAGAATAACTAAGCAATCTTGGAGAAGATTCCTATTTTCTCTGATCCCATTCTTTATCTATTATTCTTCGTCGAAAAGAGTCGAATAAATTGTCCGGTTTTCCTCGGGATAAGAGGAACTAATTGGGTTTCCGATCCTGTCCTATTCGTCAATTCCTTCGTAAATTTAAGATTATTTTGTACGCTATACTGAACTGAGGAAGCTTCAAATTCCTAAAGAAGGAAGAGCAGACAAGTAAGGGGCAATATCACTCATGAAAAAAAAAAAAAAACCTATAAAACTTTTGATAGGGTTTGTTCCTAATGAGATAAAATGAATAAAAGGTGTTTTTCCTCCTCTTTTATTTTGTAAGCCAAAATAAGAGAAGAAAATATTATATCTGCAAATTTATATTCTCATAGTTCGGGTTTTTACAAAAACTTTGCATAATCTCCCATCAGAGAAATGAGCAAATATTTAGTACTTAATATTCTCCGTTTTTCTGTGGTTCCTTCGACAGAGATTGAAATTGGATCGATCCAAATTTTTTTTCCGATCATATAGCGGAAGAATAGATTGACTCATCACTTGACTGAAAGACATTGAATGAAGTAAATGAAAGAGTCATTGTATTTGTACGAATCTTATCTTCTAATTCATATTAATATAGAAAGAATCTCAAAAAGAGATTTCGATAAGGCCTTACCCTTCAAAGAAGGGTAAGGCCTTATCGATTTTTCACTTTCGCATGTATACTATTTCCCACAGTAAGTGCATTTCCCCTACTATAGGGATGACCCTAATCCGGAATATGAACCATAGAAAAAGATACCCAGTAGACCAATCACGATAATACCAGTTACAGTACCTATCAACCAAAGAGGGATCCTTCCAGTGGTATCGGCCATTTATCTTACTCCCTTTCACATTTTATTAAGTGGGCATACTCGAGACATAAACAGTCATAGCATAGATAATTATGCGTATTGGATCTCTTCGAATGGAGTGATAATATTCTCATTTTTCCTAATTGAAAAAATAATTGGAGAATGGAACAGCAAGTACAAAAATTAGTAGCAACCCCCAGTAGAGACTGGTACGATTCAATTCAACATTTTGGTCGTTCGGGTTCGTCGGGTTCGGTGGTTTCATATCTACATACTTCCTCTTCCTTTAGTATAGAGTTTATCGTTGGATGAACTGCATTGCCGATATTGATCCCAAGAAAAAAACTGTAGGGACAGCTAGCCCGTGAACGGCCAACCATCTAACTGTAAAAATTGGAAAAGTTCTATCTAAAGTCATTAGTGCCTCCTAAAAAGATCTAGTAAATTCATCGAGTTGCTCTAACGGATCGAAACGGCCAGTTACTAATGGAACCTCTTGTCGACTTTCTGTGAAATACTCATTTGGCCGGGGGCTCCCGAACACATCATAAGCCAAACCCGTGCTGACAAATAACCAACCTGCAATGAATAGAGAAGGTATGGTAATGCTATGGATGACCCAGTATCTAATACTAGTAATAATGTCAGCAAAGGAGCGTTCTCCCGTATTCCCAGACATGCTCAGCTCCAAATATTATTGTAAAGTCAATCAAGGGGGAATTGATCCCATGAAAGATAGAGATCAGGAAATGGAAAACTACTGATATCTTCTCCAATCCTTGTTTGATTGTCAATGTTATACCAAGGGTATCTTTGAAGTCTATAACTGGACCAGTATAGCTAGCTTTCTTCTGACACAGCAATACAATTTTGATGAGTATCAAAAGGAGAATGATTCTGTTCCTGCCAGCAGTTATTCTATCTCTGTTTGGGCGACTGAATCCCAACAGAAATAAGAGAATATTGCGTTCCTAGGTTCGGGCGTAAGGAACCCCCTCAATCGATGTTGTAACAATTGCATAGACCGTGAAAATTTTCGATTGAAATTAGCTTCTACATACAGGGGGCTTTAGAACCGAAAAAGAGGATGAGTGCCGCACAACTCATCCAGAATATGATACTTTTACTTCTTCCTTTTTCATTCCGACATGAAATTATGCCCGTGTAGATGACCTCAGTAATTCAGATTGCACGGGGATCATTGGTGCTACGCAGATATATGTTGCTTTTCCAATAGTATCCGGCGCAGATGGAGTTATGCCGCAGACTTATTATATAGTACCTTGTATTAACGAGTAGGCGTTACTCATTAGCTAAAACCAAGTGGATAGTGCAATAGAACCTAGTCAATTTTAGCTATGTGAAATTACGAGTTACTCCTTGCAGTAATTTCTGTAATATCGGGTTCTACTGGCTCTAAGAATGAATATTGAAAAAACCTAATCCGTCTAGAGGGTCGAATGATTGGATCAATAAGATCTAGAAATGAAAGGACAAACTGGATATTCATATTCTTACACCTAAACGTGAAATTCACAAAACTTTGGCTATATATGTAGATAGGTTTCTTCCGGTCCAGTCTCTGATAGCTACTGGTAAAAAGATAATGCCAGGTGATCCAATCGTACTGATTGAGAATTCATTAACCCTGTAAGAAGATTACATTCGACAATTTGTGAAGGGATTCGCGGGTGCTATTCATTAGTTGCTCGATGAATGTGAGGATTTCTAGGATAATGAAGAGATTTCTACCATAGATCTCCTCTCATCCATGTTCATTCATACATATCCTATAGTATAGGATCCTGAATTGGTACGAATCGGGACAATTGATCTTTTGTATTCTGATCTCGAGGTTACGAAAATAAAAATTTAGGTAATTGTCTCATGAAGATATGTATAAACCATATTTCATTCAGTCCTTCCACGCCTACTATAACTATAATTAGTTATTTCGGTTTCTTATTGGCTTCTATCATTTTCACCCTAGTCCTATTCATTAGTTCGAGCAAGATACAACTTATTCAAAATGAAGGAAGGGGAAACCCTCTCAGTTCACTATTTCAATTTCAATAATTTAGTTTATTTTCTCTATATCAATTTCTGATCATTGAGATTCATAGCAAATTCAGGGTACTATCCAGTATAGCTATTATCCCTACTTATTCCGTAGAATCGAAATGATTGAGGCTTTGCCATCCGGAATTGTGTTAGGTCTAATTCCTATAACTTTGGCCGGATTATTCGTAACTGCATATTCACAATACCGACGTGGTGATCAATTGGATATTTGATCCTGGAATATCCTCCAATTTCATTGGCCTCCTACTTTTCCTGGGAGGTCAGATTCCATTGCTCGTTCCAGTTGGAATGAATTCTCGATAATTTAGAGGGTTGGATTTGATAGGAACAGAATCACGCTCTGTAGGATTTGAACCTACGGCATCAGGTTTTGGAGACCTACGTTCTACCGAACTGAACTAAGAGCGCTTTCTTTCATATTCGTAGATAAAGGAAAATACCTTTTGTTTATACTCTTAGAGTCAAATACTTTCGCATCTGATATGATTCAATTATTTGATGTTCCCGTCGAATCGATATCAAATGATCTTTCGTTCCTTTCTTTCCATAGAAAAGAAGGGAAAGGTAGGGATGACAGGATTTGAACCTGCGACATTTTGTACCCAAAACAAACACGCTACCAAGCTGCGCTACATCCCTTCTAATCATTAGACAATTTTATTTTATAGAATTCGAAATCTGTTTCCCACATTTTCCCACCTTCATTTCTCTTCGTTCTCGTGAGTGAAAAGACTTTATACATGCATGTAGGGTCTATTATCTAGAAGATCACTATTCATTATGGTGATGAAACATCTTTTTCCTGTTTTATAAATAGGACCACAGCCCGGATCACATTATCCATATATTAATCAGTTCCGAGTTTTTCCTAGGATTCATAACTATTGATACGATCGAATCACTTACACATTATGATCAATAAGGAGAATTTACAATGCAAGATCTAAAGACCTATCTTTCCACAGCGCCTGTGTTAGCTATTTTATGTTGCAGCTTTTTAGCCGGCCTAGTGATAGAAATCAATCGTTTTTTTCCAGATGCTCTGACTTTGACTTTTCCCTCTTTTGAATTTTTTTCCTCCCCTTAAAGCCAAGGGAAAAAAGATTGTGCTAGATTGACTTCTCCTCCCTCTTGGATAAATTAGTGCATTCAGCCCAAAAAAGATCTAAGTTTAGGGGTGAAGGGGGTAAAATTCAAGTAGAAATATCGATCTAAATATTCTTTCCACATTTACTTTTGTAAGTACAACTGAAAACTCCTGATCAATCATTTTTTTACTTTCAAATGTTTCACCGTAGGATCTCCGGCTATCAACTTCTATTCCTTTTTCCCTTTTTCTTTTTCAGGTCGAAAAGCAAAGTAGACCCAATATTCAGAGTAAGTTTATGGCCAAGAGCGGAGATATAAGAGTAACAATTACTTTGGAGTGCACTAGTTGTACCCAAGATAGTGTTTATAAAAGATTCCCGGGGATTTCTAGATATACGACTCGGAAAAATCGACGCAATACACCTATTCGATTGGAATCAAATAAATTTTGTCCCTATTGTTACAAGCATACCATTCATGGAGAGATAAAAAAAAGAGATTGATTAAACGTACTACTCCTACCCAGGGATAGGAATAGATCACAGATATAAAAATAAATGGTATTTCCACAAGATCTTTAATGGAACAATATTTTCAAAAGGTTCATGAAACAAACTATGGATAAACCCAAGCGATCTTTTCGTAGACATTTGAAACCAATTCGTAGACATTTGAAACCAATTCGTAGACATTTGTCACCAATTAGGTCGGGAGATCGGATCGATTATAAAAATATGAGCCTAATTAGTCGATTTATTAGTGAGCAAGGAAAAATATTATCCGGCCGAGTGAATAGATTAACTTCAAAACAACAACGTCTAATGACTAACGCTATTAAACGAGCTCGTATTCTATCTTTGTTACCTTTTCTTTATAATGAGAACTAATTGAATCCGTGGAAATAAGCCTACTCCTTAATCAAATCGGAGCTGGGATATCTGTTTGATAAAGATGCAGATCTTGAGTCTATTGTTGAAAAAGTCGACAGGATTTCATTTTTGGAAAAGAATTGGATTGAATTCTTTTCGTTCATTTCCAATCCAATATTGAAAAATTTTGAAATGTTTCGACCTTCCCGGAGGGAATTCTCCGGGATAATCTGTTCTATCCATTCCATCTTTACCTATTTATTTCATCATACGATAAGTTCTTCAAGATGGTAGAAAAACAATTACTATCTAATACAGCTATTTGTGCAAGTGTTTTACGATTTGGAAGCAACTGCCTCTTGTACAAATATTGGATGAATCTGTTATAAGAAACCCCATTGGCACGGGCTGCTGCATTGATCCGAGTAATCCACAAACGACGAAGATCTCTCTTGCGTTTACCTCTATCTCGGTGGACGGAAACTAAGGCTCTAGCTTTCCGTTGGTTAGCAGTTCGAAAAAGTTTTGAATGGGCCCCTCGAGAGCCTGATACAAATGCAAGAATTTTTTTCCGACGTTTTCGGGCTATGTATCCACGTTTCACTCTGGTCATTGAAGTTTGAATCGCTAATCTTTTTCTTGGTTAGTCATTTGTTTGGTTCATTGAGAATAACACTGATTCTTCTTATTTAGAAAATAAAAGTTCCAATGGCTTTTGCTACTGCAACCTTCCCAACCATAATTCCCTTTGGATAGGCATCTTCCTGGTAGGCAAGGGCTGGGACCTTGCACTGAGAATGAGAAAAAATCATGGGTTTCATCGTTTCTATGGTTCTTTCTCCAACGGTAAGGTCCTCTCTATACGCCGGAGCCTTTTATTTATTTCCAAAATAGGATATGAGTATGTTATCGGTAACTTGTATGGTTTACCATCTCCAGCTCTACTCTTGAATCATTAAGTAATAAATACTCTCATTACAAGATCTATTAATACAGTAACGACATGTAATTCTGGGGTTGGCCAGGTAGCTGACCCTGTTGTTCCGTTCTCGCGGCAATATGAGCATAAACTTTATGCTTCTTCAATTTGCATGATTTCCCCGCTCAATGGATTGATGACCATTCGCTACCAATGAGGAATTGCTTTTCATCCCACATCAAGGTGATTGGATTTGCACCAATGGAAACCATAAATTTCATCCCCGGTAAGGTTAGATGATGGAGCTGTACTTGATTACAGCGGGAAAATTCTTATGTTATTCCGTTGTAAAAATTTCCCAGTCTGTTTCAGTTTATGATCCAAACGAGTCGCACATACACCCTAGCACATACTCCTCTACGCTGAGGACATCCTCGAAGAGCAGGAGATTTTTTTCTATTCTCTATTGGCTGTCTTGCATTTCTAATAAGTTGTTGAATAGTGGGCATTCTAGCTTTATTGTATGCGGAATCAACTGGTTCGGATTGATCCTAACCATACCATATCAGGTTATTATGAAATGAATAACTTTACCCCCCCCCTTTTTTTTTTCCTTTCCTTTTTTTTTTTTGAAAAGGAACAAAGAGATCACAGTTTACAGTTCATTATAAAAATAAATTCAAAAAGAGGATCTTCCGCTATAAGATCAACCTTCCGCTACGGTATCAACAATGCCATAAGCTCGGGCTTCTGTTGCTGACATAAAAACATCTCTGTCCAGATCCCGTTGAATGACCTCTTCGGGGTTGTCCGTTCTTTCTATATAACATTTGGTTATGTAATTGCGAAGCATCGTTATGTGTTTCGCTTCGTTATGAAACTCTGCGGCTGGTCCGTCATAATAGGAACTAGCAGGTTGGTGGATCATAACCCTAGCGTGAGGTAATGCCATACGTTTAGTAATTTCTCCCCCGATTAGGATGAAAGATCCCATTGAAGCAGCTACCCCCATGCATATTGTATGTACATTTGGTACTATTACTTGCATCATATCGAAAAGACCTACCCCTGGTATTACTGATCCGCCGGGACAGTTGATAAATGAGAAAATATCTTTATTTGCATCTTCTGCACTCAAATATACCATGAGACCCATGAGTTGATTTGCAATCTCGTGATTTATATCCTGAGCCAAAAAAAGTAATCTCTCTCGATAAAGTCGGTTGTATAAGTCGACCCAAGTTGCATCTTCATCTCCAGGGGCTCGGAAAGGCACTTTTGGAACACCAACGGGCATTTGTTTTAATGGAAAGAAGTGAAGCACTATACTCTAATATGGAAACGTAAAGTATATGAAGTTGTGTAACATATTAACTCTGGATGGTATTCATAGGGGAGGGTTTGAACCTATCCGGAAATAGAGCTTTAGATGGATCTTTGATCCATGTAAAAGATCCTTCTATTATTCGAGTTGATAATGTAACGAATCACACTTTTACCACTAAACTATACCCGCAACGATCTGATTGTAACATACAGATCGATCTTTTGTCCAACCAACCCATTTCTCTTTTTTTTTTTTAGTCTTTTCCGTATAACTTTGATCAGAGAATGATAAGCTCCATTCACTATTAAAATGATTCAAATTATACAGCATGAAACATTCTGTATAATTTGAATCCAGAAAGGTTTTTCTGGGAACTGGGCCGATGGATAACAAATAGAGATTCAGAAAATTTTTTGAGTTGTTAGTTGCAATAAGTAATTTATTGAGAGACTACTTCTCGATAGGCAAGTTTATTGAAAAAAAAAATTTGAGGAAACCCAGAATTCTGGTCATACTATTGACAACCTCCTGACCACTTTCATATTATAAAGATTGGATTGGTGGCCCCTATCGTCTAGTGGCCCAGGACATCTCTCTTTCAAGGAGGCAACGGGGATTCAACTTCCCCTAGGGGTACCATGATCCATTCGTTAGGTATCTTTAACCTAAAGACTTTCAATTACTTTATTGTTCCTGGGTCGATGCCCGAGTGGTTAATGAGGACGGACTGTAAATCCGTTGGCAATATGCCTACGCTGGTTCAAATCCAGCTCGACCCAACCAATATCATCAATACCAATCTATCGGTATGGTTATCTTCATGCCAATCATGAATGAAAAGATAATTGGTTATTGAACCCCGACATCGATATCTGTTCATATCGTAGATGCCCAATTCCAAATGAAATGAATGGATACATTTCAAAAATGAAAGAGAAGGATAAGATATTTCATCGACCTAGCACTCGCATAATCTATACGATCTATCTAGCACCTATCATAGAATAAATATGATCCAATAGTAGGTGAACTGTATGTAGTGTATTGGGATTGTAGTTCAATTGGTTAGAGTACCGCCCTGTCAAGACGGAAGTTGCGGGTTCGAGCCCCGTCAGTCCCGATCCAATAAGTTAATAAATTAAGCTCTTAATCCCCGTAGAAGAGTGAAAAATAAAATGAAGGTATCTAATGGATAGCTATCTAGATCTTTAGTATATCTAGTATATCTATCCATTAGATACCTTCACCAGATCAACAATTCAGTTTGGAAAAAGAAAGACCCTTCTTTCGAGGATAAAATCTAATCATCATATTGAATCTGCAATAAATATTCTTCCCTCCCCGAAGAATAAAATTTCTCTATCAAAAACATAGGAAGATCCATAGATTTTAGGGTGACACAGAGGTAGTCCTCCTAAGTCAGAATCCCACAGAGATCCCTATAGATAATTCCCAATGATTTTTAGGAGATCTTACTTCTGTTATTCCCCAGGAATATTGTGAGTATTCCATGCTAATACTTCTTTTTCATGATCGATAGCCAGTGGATTTCTAGACACTCTATTGTATTTCCAAGAATGATCATGTCAGGATCTGGACGGACTAGTCCTTATCATTCCAGGGTCATGGGTGGGCCTTGGGATACTTCTATGGTGGGCCTTGGGATACTTCTATGGCGGGCCTTGGGATTACTTCTATATAATCACCATGGGATACTTCTATATAATCACCATCATTCCAGGGTCATGGGTGGGCCTTGGGATTCGTCCATATCATCACCGGAGCGGGATAGATTCACGATTCCATCTAAATCGTGGAGATCCAAGCAAAATATCTCTCATGTCTGACGAACGTTTTTGGAGTAGCAGAAGGTTCTTATTCGTACGAATCCTATTCTTTCTTTCGAAATGATAAAGACATGTGTTGATCGGAACGTTTTCTGATGCTAATAGTCTTATCAAAAGTAATCCTATGATAAGACTATTTAGATTATACTATTTCCATCGGATAATTTAAATCCATTAGTTAGATTCCGTTACTCGAACCGATTCCATAGATAAAATACATCTATTTCATGGATCTTGAAAGATTCATTCATCTCTATGAGATAAAATCTCGAGCTATTTTGGAACAAAGTGAAAATCAGGAGATCATGGAAGTAAATAACCTTGGATTTATTGCTGTTCTAATGTTCCTTGCAATTCCTACTGCTTTTCTACTTATCCCTTACGTCAAAACGGCCAGTGCAAGCAGTGGAAGCAATTGATTTTTATGAAAATAAAGTGATTGCTGATCACTAGATAGATCTTTATGATCCAAATCATAAGTATAAAATAGGTTATGAGATCTATAATATTACAACAATACAGGGTAGGGATTGCTTTTTAATTTCTTTTGAAAAGAAAAAAGTAGTACGGAGGAAAAGAATATCTGACCTTTTCTTTTGTACTATTTCTTCTTCTACACCCATATATGGATAAATAGATCTTAATGGTACTTATCCATATATGGTAAATGTGGGATGAAGGACCTCGTACCATAAAATCGCAGAGCTGATCACCTTCTTTCTGCTCCTGGAAAAATAGACCCAATGCAGACAGCCGTAATTCTGAACGTACTTGCGGATTTTTTAGGATCAAAGTTGAACATCTTTTTCCGGTACGAACATTGTTTTCTAGCACATATTAGATATGGAACTTGAAATGGTATAAGAAAAAACAAAGGAATCTATGACTTATGTCCCATATTTTCCCGAGAACGAAATTCATATCAGATCCGATCAATTCGGAACCATCCAATAAAACAGGGACTCTTTCTATTCCTACTAAGAAAGAGAAGAGAGATCGTTCTTCAGTGGAAGAAACTATATTCTCGACTCATTCTAGAAAAGAACCAATGAATGAAAACCTGTTGGAGAAAATCAGATCAGATTTGTCATAGGAATAGGAAAATGATAATAATAAGGGATTACGCACATCCCTTACGGGGATAAAGAGGAAATAATTCCATGGAGAGTTTTTCAATTTGGAACGAAGATTCAATATTACTGGATCCTTATGAAACAGAATATATTATCATGCATGACGCAATAATTGATTCTTAAGCATTACCATTATAGCCCACTTCTCCCCCATACTACGAGTGAAAGGGAAAATGTAAAAACTACCATTAAAGCAGCCCAAGTTATACCGACTATATCCATACGGATCATGTTCTCTAAAAAATAATGATTTCATCATCGAGATGATAAGGGAACTATTAACCATAGTGCAAAGTTGAAATGGAAATGAATGGTCCACCTTTGCATTCTGAACGTTACTGAACTGACGTTCGAGCTGATATGAGAGATCAATAAATCCATTTGTTCATTGACCAACGAATTACTATAACTAACTCGAGGGTCGTACATTCAGACGGAATCGGGATCAAATGTACGTAACTCACTATCTATATTGGTAATATGTACCAATATGTCTCCAGAGGTTCTGTAATGGAAATAAAGACTTTTCCTTCCATTTACTTAAGGCGACACCCGGATTCGAACTGGGGATGGAGGATTTGCAGTCCTCTGCCTTACCGCTTGGCTATGTCGCCGAGATATGGGAATCCCATGGACAGGTCGAATCATTTGTCCTTTCAAGTCATTCGTCCGTCCTTTAAGTATAGTATGAGATGTATGCTAAAGTCAACCATAAAGGAAATGGATCTAATTTGTTATCCGTCTTTCGATCTGGCTATTTTCATTAGGAAATTTTCTAAGTAAGATTCACATTTAAGAATGGTTTGATTCATTTGTTCATAGCTCCATTTCACGTGGTTGGATGAAAGTATCAAAGTACCTCTTCCTTATCCTTTTTTTTTTTTTCTAATTGGAAGTATATCTGGATACGGGTAGAATTTCATGGGATATAGTGAACACTTAATATACATCCGAATCTTTTTTGTCGGATTGATCCATATAGATCAATCGGGAATAATTAAATAGATTTTTCTACAGATGGGAAACTTCCAATGCGATTAGATGAAAATGAGGGAGCGTTTACAATCCCTGAATTTGGTAAGATACAATTTGAAGGATTTTGTCGTTTTATCGATCAGGGCTTGATGGAAGAACTTCATAATTTTCCAAAAATTGAGGATACAGATAAAGAAATTGAATTCAGTCTTTTTGGTAATGAATATGAATTAGCAGAACCTTTCATCAAAGAGAGAGATGCTGTATATCAGTCCCTTACATATTACTCTGAATTATATGTACCAGCAAGATCGATTCGGAGGAATAGTAGAAAGATACAGAAACAAACTGTATTTCTCGGAAATATTCCTTTAATGAATTCCCATGGAACATTTGTAGTAAATGGGATTTACAGAATCGTGGTGAATCAAATATTAATAAGTCCTGGTATTTATTACCGTTCAGAATTAGACCATAATAGAATAAATTATATATATACTGGCACTTTGATTTCAGATTGGGGAAGAAGATCGAAATTAGAGATCGATGTAGGAGAAAGGATATGGGCTCGTGTAAGCAGAAAACGAAAAATATCTATTCCAGTTCTATTATCAGCTATGGGTTTAAATCTCGAAGAGATTCTGGACAATACTCACTATCCCAAAAGATTTTTATTTTTATTGAAGAAAAAGGAGAGGTGGGAGCGGGAGGAATATCTCTGGTCGAGGGAAAAAGCCATTCTGGAGTTTTACAAAAAACTCTACTGTGTAAGTGGCGATTTGGTATTTTCCGAGTCTCTATGTAAAGAATTGCAAGAAAAATTTTTCCGACAAAGATGTGAATTGGGAAAGATTGGTCGACGAAATCTGAACCAAAAACTGAACCTTGATATACCTGAGAACGAGATTTTTTCATTACCACAAGATGTATTGGCTGCTGTGGATTACCTTATTGGGGTGAAATTTGGAATGGGTACACTCGATGATATAGATCACCTCAGAAATCGACGTATTCGTTCTGTAGCAGATTTATTACAGAATCAATTTAGATTAACTCTAGGTCATTTAGAAGATACAGTTCGAAGAACTATACACGGAGCAACCAAGCGTAGATCAACTCCTCAAAACTTGGTCACTTCAACTCTATTCAAAAACACTTTTCAAGATTTTTTTGGTTCACACCCCTTATCCCAATTTTTGGATCAAACTAATCCATTGACGGAAATAGCTCATGGGCGAAAATTGAGCCATTTAGGCCCTGGGGGCTTAACAGGGCGAACTGCTAGTTTTCGGACACGGGATATTCATCCCAGTTATTATGGGCGTATTTGTCCAATCGATACGTCCGAAGGAATGAATGCTGGACTTGTTTCATCATTATCTATTCATGCAAAGATTGGTGATTGTGGTTCTTTACAAAGTCCATTCTATAAGATTTCCGAGAGATCGAGAGAAGAACATATGGTTTATCTATTACCGGGAGAAGATGAGGATGAATACTATCGGATAGCTACGGGAAATTCTTTGGCGTTAAATCAAGGAATTCAAGAGGAACAAATTACTCCAGCTCGATACCGACAAGAATTTATAGTTATTGCATGGGAACAAATCCATTTTAGAAGTATTTTTCCTTTCCAATATTTTTCCGTTGGAGTTTCCCTTATTCCTTTTCTCGAACATAATGATGCTAATCGCGCTCTAATGGGTTCTAATATGCAGCGTCAAGCAGTTCCACTTTTTCGACCCGAGAAGTGCATTGCCGGAACTGGGTTGGAAGGTCAAGCAGCTCTAGATTCAGGAAGTGTAGCTATAGCTACACAAGAGGGAAGGATCGAGTATATCGATGCTGTAAATATAACTTCATCGATTAATGGAGACACTGTACGAACAGAATCGGTTATATATCAACGTTCTAATACAAATACTTGTACGCATCAAAAACCTCAAGTTCGTCAAGGGGAATGTGTAAAGAAGGGACAAATTCTGGCGGATGGTGCAACTACGGTAGGGGGAGAACTCTCTTTGGGAAAAAACGTTTTAGTAGCTTATATGCCATGGGAAGGATACAATTTCGAAGACGCAATACTAATTAGTGAACGTCTGGTATACGAAGATATTTATACCTCTTTCCATATCGTAAGATACAGGATTGAAATCTGTATGACGAGCCAGGGTCCTGAAAGAATCACTAGAGAAATACCTCATTTAGATGCTCATTCACTTCGTCATTTGGACGAAAATGGTCTTGTAATGCTAGGATCTTGGATAGAAACAGGTGATGTTTTGGTAGGTAAATTAACGCCTCAAACAACAGAAGAATCATTATGTACCCCAGAAGGAAGATTATTACAAACCATATTTGGTATTGAGGTATCGACTGCGAGAGAAAGTTGTCTCAGAGCACCTATAGGTGGAAAGGGTCGAGTTATCGACGTGAGATGGATCAATAGAGTAGATGATTCCGGTGATAATGCGGAAACAGTCCACGTATATATATCACAAAAACGTAAGATACAAGTGGGTGATAAAGTAGCTGGAAGGCATGGTAATAAAGGTATTATTTCAATAATTTTGCCGAGACAAGATATGCCCTATTTGCAAAATGGAATACCAGTTGATATGGTATTGAATCCATTAGGGGTACCTTCACGAATGAATGTAGGACAGATCTTTGAATGTTTGCCCGGTTTAGCAGGAAACCTGATGAACAAACATTATAGAATAACACCTTTTGACGAAAAATACGAGCGAGAAGCTTCGAGAAAACTAGTGTTTCCTGAACTTTATAAAGCTAGTGAGCAAACAGCTAATCCATGGGTATTCGAACCAGATCATCCTGGAAAACATAGATTAATTGATGGAAGAACAGGAGCTGTTTTTGAACAACCTGTTACAATAGGAAAAGCTTATATGTCGAAATTGAGTCATCAAGTTGATGAGAAAATACATGCACGTTCGAGTGGACCTTATGCACGGGTTACACAACAACCTCTTAGAGGAAAATCCAAACGAGGGGGGCAACGAATAGGAGAAATGGAAGTTTGGGCTCTAGAAGGTTTTGGTGTTGCTTATATTTTACAAGAGATGCTTACTCTCAAATCTGACCATATTAGAACTCGTAATGAAGTACTTGGTGCCATTATCACTGGAGGGCCAATACCTAAACCTGACACTGCTCCAGAATCTTTCCGATTGCTCATTCGAGAATTACGATCTTTAGCTCTAGAATTGAATCATGCTATTATATCTGAGAAAGACTTTCAGATAGATAGAGAGGAAGTTTGATCACAATAAATTGAGATCTTTTATGATTGAACAGAATAAACATCAACAACTTCGAATTGGATTAGCTTCTCCCGAACAGATTTGTGCTTGGTCCGAAAAAATTTTACCTAATGGCGAGATAGTTGGACAGGTGACTAAACCTTATACTCTACATTATGAAACTAATAAACCAGAAAGAGATGGATCGTTTTGTGAAAGAATCTTTGGACCTATCAAAAGTAGAGTTTGTGCTTGTGGAAATTCTCCAGGGATCGGAAATGAGAAGATAGACTCAAAATTTTGCACACAATGTGGAGTTGAATTCGTTGATTCTCGAATTCGAAGATATCAAATGGGATACATTAAACTGGCATGTCCGGTGGTTCACGTATGGTATTTGAAACGCCTTCCCAGTTATATTGCGAATCTATTAGCTAAAACTCGGAAAGAATTAGAAGGTCCAGTATATTGCGATGTGTGACTTGATCACAAGTTCCGATCATACAGATCCGTAATCAGGAACTGTCATCCTATTAAATCTCATTGGGATGCCTTTAGCTCTGACATGCCCCTCTGGAGGAGTAGCATGAAGCTCAGAATTATAAGCATCTTTTCAAGATGTTGAGAAAGAGGAATTAGTCCAGGGTTTAGATATTCTGTATCAAATTGCTAATTGAACTTTGTGAAAACACTTCTTTCAGATAATGGAATTTGAAAGTCATTCTCTTCTCTTTTATTTGGGTTAGCCCTGAATAGAGGTATTCCGGACCGAAGATATGGCTATAGGAGTCTATTCATCGCACATATGCTTCGATCAATAGTATTGTAACCATCGAAGTAAAGCAAAGCAAGCAGGAACCTAAAGGATCAAATGGAACGAGATAAAGACAAGTAAATCCCTAATTGAAGGTCTTTCAAGAAGAAAAGTATTGTTCGGAAGGGAGGAGACTGCTCAATAATTCCATATCTATGTTGTAGAATCATAACATAAAGGAATACTCAATTTCACTTGGAACTTGAGCAGAGAGTAGCGATCTCTCTTCAGAGCGAAAAAGAGTTTTTTTTTTTCATCTTTTTTTTATAGTTACTTGAGCCGGATGAGAGGAAACTTTCACGTCCGATCCTGAGGGGGGGGAAATCTTAGAATAACCTATCCAAATCTTTTTCTTGCTAGGCCCATAGCTAAAAAACCAACTTTATTGAGATCACGGGGTACATTCAATTATGAGATTCAATCCTGGAAAGATATTATTCCTCATTACCTCTCTGCTCGTCCTCATTACCTCTTTGCTCGGGGTTCTGGAACATTTAAAGAGAGAGAAATAGCTACTGGGGGAGATGCTATCGGGGAACAACTAACGGGTCTGGATCTGCAAATGATTATAGATCGTTCACATATGGAATGGAAGAACTTGGTGGAATTGAAATGGAATAGATTGGAGGAGAACCAAGAATCCACTGTGGATAGATGGGAGGATGAAAAAATTCGAAGAAGAAAGGATTTTCTGGTTGGACGCATTAAATTGGCTAAACATTTTCTCCGAACAAATATAGAACCAAAATGGATGGTCTTATGCCTATTACCAGTTCTTCCTCCCGAACCGAGGCCAATCGTTCAATTAGGTGAAGGTGGACTTATTACCTCGTCAGATCTAAATGAACTTTATCGAAGAGTTATCAATCGGAATAATACTCTTACAAATTTATTAGCAAGAAGTGGATCTGAGTCATTTGTTATTTGTCAAAAAAAATTGATCCAGGAAGCCGTAGATGCACTTCTTGATAATGGTATCTGCGGACAACCAATGAGAGACAGTCATGATAGGCCTTATAAATCGTTTTCAGATGTGATCGAAGGCAAAGAGGGAAGATTTCGTGAAAATTTACTAGGCAAACGAGTTGATTATTCAGGTCGTTCCGTTATTGTGGTGGGTCCCTTTCTATCATTGTACCAATGTGGATTACCCTCAGAAATAGCAATAGAGCTTTTTCAAGCATTTGTAATTCGTAGTCTCATTGGACGACATATTGCTCCCAACCTAAGAGCTGCTAAAAGTATGATTCGAGATAAGGGACCCATTGTATGGGAAGTACTTCAAGAGGTTATGCAAGGACATCCCGTATTGTTGAATCGAGCACCTACCTTACACAAATTGGGAATACAAGCGTTTCAACCTATTTTAGTAGAAGGACGTGCCATTCGTTTACATCCATCGGTTTGTGGAGGATTTAATGCAGACTTTGACGGAGATCAGATGGCTGTCCATGTACCTTTATCTCTGGAAGCTAGAGCAGAAGCTCGTTTACTCATGTTTTCTGAGACAAATCTTTTGTCTCCAGCTATCGGGGATCCTATTTCTATACCAACTCAGGATATGCTTCTTGGGCTTTATATATCAACGGTCGAAAATAGTCAAGGTATTTACGGGAATAGGTACCATCCGTATCACTCGGAAAAGAAAAGCTTTTCTTGTAAGAAACCTTCCTTTTATAGTTATGATGATGTGCTCAGAGCTTACCGACAGAAACGAATTGACTTATACAGCCCCTTATGGCTCCGGTGGGGGGAATTGGATTTACGTATCATTACCTCAGTAAACCAAGAAGCCCCTATCGAAGTTCAATACGAATCTTTGGGTACTTTCCACGAAATCCATGAACATTATCGAATAAGAAAAGGTAGAATGGGGGAAATCCTTAATATATACATTCGAACAACTGTTGGTCGTACTCGTTTCAATCGAGAAATGGAAGAAGCCATACAAGGGTTTGCCTGTTTTGAACACCCAAAGAAATCACTACCAGCTCTCAGGATCTAATGTTATTGATCTTATGATTTTTTCATTAGTGCAGATATAGAGATCGAGGAAGCCTTCGAATAATCGGCTTGGACCCATTGCTTAATCCTACTCATGAAAATATGGAGATTTTTACTTATGAAGAAACAAACTAGATTGCCCTTTGATAATTTGCCCTTTTATAATAAAGTGATGGATAAAACTGCCATTAAAAAGCTTATTAGCAGATTAATAGATCACTTCGGAATGACATATACATCACATATCTTGGATCAACTCAAAACTTCAGGTTTTAAACAAGCTACTGATACAGCTATTTCATTAGGAATTGATGATCTTTTAACAGCGCCTTCCAAAGGATGGCTCGTCCAAGATGCGGAGCAACAAGGTTCTGTTTCGGAGAAACAGAATCATTATGGGAATTTACATGCAGTGGAAAAATTACGTCAATCGATCGAGATATGGTATGCTACCAGTGAATATTTGAGAAAAGAAATGAATACGAATTTTAGCATGACTGATCCCTTAAATCCAGTACATGTGATGTCTTTCTCAGGAGCTAGGGGAAATACATCTCAGGTTCACCAATTAGTGGGTATGAGAGGATTAATGTCAGATCCTCAAGGACAAATCATCGATCTACCCATTCGAAGGAATTTACGCGAAGGGCTCTCTTTAACGGAATATATTATTTCCTGTTATGGGGCTCGTAAAGGAGTTGTGGATACTGCTGTACGAACAGCAGATGCTGGATACCTCACACGTAGACTTGTTGAAGTAGTTCAACAAATTGTAGTACGTAGAACAGATTGTGGCACTGTCCAAGGTATTTTCGTAAGTCCCATTCGAGGTCGAGAGAGGGACATAAATGAAGTTGTTGTACGAACACAAATACTGATTGGCCGTGTGCTAGCAGACGATGTATATATAAATAGGAGATGCATTGCCACGCGCAATCAGGATATTGGAGTTGGACTTGCCAATCAATTAAGAAACATTCGACCACGACCAATATATATACGAACCCCCTTTACTTGCAAGAGTATATCTCGGATTTGTCAATTATGTTATGGTCGGAGTACTACTCACAGTCACTTGATTGAATTAGGAGAAGCAGTAGGTATTATTGCGGGCCAATCCATTGGGGAACCAGGAACTCAACTAACACTAAGGACTTTTCATACCGGGGGGGTATTTACTGGTGATATTGCAGAACATATACGAGCCCCTTTCAATGGAAAGATTGAATTCAATGAGAATTTGGTTTATCCCACACGTACACGTAATGGACATCCTGCTTATCTATGTCATAATAACTTATCCATTACTATTGATGGTCAGAATCAAGTACAGAACTTAACCATTCCGCCACAAAGTTTGCTTTTGGTTCAGAATGATCAATATGTGGAATCGGAACAAATTATTGCCGAGGTTCGTGCTAGAACATCTTCCTTCAAGGAAAAAGTTCGCAAAAATATATATTCTGACTTAGAAGGAGAAATGCACTGGAGTACCAATGTGTGTCATGCACCTGAATATGTACACGGTAATGTTCATTCTATACTCAGGACGGGTTATCTATGGATATTATCGGGAGGTATATACGGATCCGGTGTAGTACCCTTTCCATTTCATAAGTATCAGGATCAAGTAGATGTTCAACCTTTTGTTGCCAAACATACCGATTCTTACGTGGATCAAGTGGAACATAGATCAGGTGACTCAAACTGCTATGGGAAGGAAGAACAAATCTTCAGTTATTCAGAAACTGAAACTGATCGGACCATATCCAACGAGCATCGAGACTCTATTTATGTCACCTTTTCCCCTAAGAATTACAATATGAAGGGGAAAAAGCAAATGAATCGATTCATCGTCTCGTTGCAGTGTGATAAAGAATGGGGAAAAAGAATAATACCTTGTCCTGATGCGATTCTTAGAATACCAAAAAGTGGTATTCTACAGATAAATTCCATTTTTGGATATTCTAACGTAGAACATGGAATACCGGATGGGCCGAATATGACAACACCCTTTTCCCTAGATTTATCGAGGGAAGGGGACAACTTGCAGATTCAAATTAGCAATTCCATTTTGTATGAAGATGGTGAACGAATCCAAGTAATGAGTGATACAAGTATTCCATTGGTTCGAACTTGTCTAGGATTTGATTGGGAACAAATAGATTCTATAGAATCTGAGGCTTATGTTTCTCTTATTTCAGTAAGAACAAATAAGATCGTTAACAATATGGTTCAAATTAGCTTGATGAAATACCCCCCTTTTTTCATGGGGAGAAGGGACAATAAAGCAAGTTCAAATTTGATGTTCCATAACAATTTGGACCACACTAATCTTTTCTCTTCCAATGGGGCGAGTCAATTAATTAGTAAGCATCAAGGGACTATTTGTTCATTATCGAATGGGGAAGAAGACAGTGGATCTTTTATGGTTCTATCACCATCCGACTGTTTTCGAATCGTTCTATTCAATGATTCTAAATGTTATGATACGGGAAATAAATCAAATAGAAAGGATCCTATGAGAAAAATCATTGAATTTTCAGGTCTCTTGGGTCATTTACATAGTATAACCAGCCGTTTTCCATCCTCCCAGTTTATAACTGATAAAAAAGTATTATCAAAGAAACATTCCATTTTCCACAATTATTTCATGGACGAAAATATGAGAATTTCTCATTTCGATCCGTGCAGGAACATCATTTCCAATCTCTTGGGTCCAAATTGGTGCTCTTCCTCATCCGAATTCTGCAAAAAAACATTTCCAGTAGTTAGTCTTGGACAATTGATTCCTGAAAGTGTATGGATATCCGAGGATGAACCACTCCCCGAATCTGGTCAAATCATAGCAGTTGATGAGGAATCTTTAGTCATTAGATCAGCTAAACCCTATCTGGCTACTCGAAAAGCGACTGTTCATGGTCATTATGGAGAAATTCTTGACAAAGGAGATACATTGATAACATTGATATATGAAAGGTTAAAATCCAGTGATATAATTCAAGGTCTTCCTAAAGTTGAACAATTGTCAGAAGCCCGTTTGAATAATTCAATATCGATGAATCTGAAAGAAAGTTTTGAAAATTGGACCGGAGATATGACAAGATTTCTTGGAAGTCTTTGGGGGTTATTCATCAGCGCTAGGATAACTATGGAACAAAGTCAGATTCATTTAGTCAATCAGATTCAAAAAGTTTACCGATCCCAAGGGGTACGAATTGGTGATAAGCATATAGAGATTATTGTACGCCAAATGACATCGAAAGTCTTAATTTCAGAAGATGGAACGGCTAATGTTTTTTCACCGGGGGAACTCATTGGATTATCACGAGCACAGAGAATGGATCGTGCTCTGGAAGAGACAATCTACTATCAAACCATGTTATTAGGAATAACAAGGGCATCTCTGAATACTCAAAGTTTTATATCCGAAGCGAGTTTCCAAGAAACTGCTCGGGTCTTAGCTAAAGCTGCTCTACAAGGTCGTATCGATTGGTTGAAAGGCTTGAAGGAAAATGTTATTCTCGGGGGGATGATACCTGCCGGTACTGGGCAACATATTCACCGTTCAGGGAAACGGAACGGAATAGATCCAAGAATAGGGAATAGGAATCTATTTAGCAACAAAGTGAAGGATATTTTATTTCATCATGACAAAGTATCTTTTTTTTCCATTCAAGAAAATTATCACAATATATTAAAACAGCCATTAAAAGAGTCTTGAGAAAGAGATTTCTTTTTTATGTTCATGAATATATCTTCTATAATAGGAAGAATATGAAATATTCTATGAGTGAGAACGTTTCTACCACGTACTAGACAGACAGGCAATCTTTAAGATGTAATCGATTCCGTTGGAATAATTAGATATTATGATACATTTTATTTCGCTATTTTGGGGAGGAAAGCGAACGAGAATGAGCAAAAGATATTGGAACATTGATTTGGAAGAGATGATGGAAGCAAGAGTTCATTTAGGGCATAAAACTAGGAAATGGAACCCTAAGATGGCACCTTACATTTTTACAGAGCGTAAAGATACTCATATTATTAATCTGGCTAAAACTGCTCGTTCTTTATCAGAAGCTTGTGATTTGGTGTTTGATATAGCAGGTAGAGGAAAACAATTCCTGATAGTCGGTACGAAATATCAAGCAACTGATTTAGTAGCATCAGCTGCTACAGAAGCTCGATGTCATTATGTAAATAGAAAATGGCTTGGTGGTATGTTAACTAATTGGTCTACTACAGAGACGAGACTTCAGAAGTTCAAGGATTTAAAAAAAGAACAAGATACGGGACGATTCAATCAACTTCCAAAAAAAGAAGCAGCTATGCTCAAGAGACAATTAGACCAATTGCAGAAATATCTAGGTGGGATTAGATACATGAGGAGCTTACCCGATATTGCGATAATTACCAATCAACGAGAAGAATCCATTGCTCTTGGGGAATGTAGAACTTTGGGTATTCCGACAATTTGCTTGGTTGATACAGATTGTGATCCAGATCTCGTGGATATCCCAATTCCAGCCAATGATGATGGTATAGCTTCAATCCAATTGATCCTGAACAGATTAACGTCAGCAATTTGCGAAGGAAGGGCATTAAGGTCATTATAGCTATATGAAGGGCTAATAGAAAGTGAATTAGTAATAAAAAGAAAATAGAAAAAAAAAAAGGGGGGGGGGGGGAAGGACCTGAGGATTTACTGAGTTGGCTGCTATTCCATCCAAAATATCGTAAGAGCCAATTTCATTTATTGGTTTGGTTGGCTGCTCCAAATTGAAAAATATTCTTAATGGAATAACCCTTTTATTATCTCGTGACATCAAAAATTCTTATGAGAGTGAAATAATTGAGAAATCTATCATTTATTTGATAAAAATAATTTATTTTCTTCTTTAAGTTCATCTTTACAAGGGGGTAATATGGATATCGTACGATCTCCTATTAGCACACTGAATCATATCTACGATATATCCGGTGTGGAAGTGGGTCAACATTTTTATTGGCAAATAGGGGGGTTTCAAGTTCATGGACAGGTACTTATAACTTCTTGGATTGTAATTGCTGTCTTATTAGGTTCAGCTACCATAGCTGTTCGAGATCCACAAACCATTCCTACCGGTGGTCAAAATTTTGTTGAATATATTCTCGAATTTTTTCGGGACTTGACCAGAACTCAGATTGGGGAGGAAGAATATGGTCCCTGGGTTCCCTTTATTGGAACTATGTTTCTATTTATCTTTGTTTCTAACTGGTCAGGTGCTCTTCTTCCTTGGGGAATTCTAAAATTACCTCAGGGGGAGTTAGCCGCACCTACAAATGATATTAATACTACGGTTGCTCTAGCTTTACTTACGTCAGTAGCATATTTCTATGCAGGTCTTGCAAAGAAGGGGTTAGGTTATTTTGGTAAATATATTCAACCAACCCCAATACTTTTACCAATTAACATCTTAGAAGATTTTACAAAACCTTTATCGCTTAGTTTTCGACTTTTTGGAAATATATTAGCTGACGAATTGGTAGTTGCCGTTCTTGTTTCTCCGGTACCTTTAGTAGTTCCTATACCTGTAATGTTCCTGGGATTATTTACGAGCGGTATTCAAGCTCTGATCTTTGCAACTCTAGCTGCAGCTTATATAGGTGAATCCATGGAGGGTCATCATTAAATCACTGTCCAATCAGACAGAATAGTTTCTAAGTATCGTACCAACGCATGACTTGATATGTATGGTAGAAGCAAATCATATTTCTTAGTAAAAAGAGCTTGGTAACAAGATTTAAGATCGGTTAACTACTTCTGTCCATTAGATCTCCAGATAGAGTGGATCCGATTGGTCCGTTTGTATAGAAATATGAGAGAAAATAGGATCGAACAGGTTCACTAATCGGAGTTGTTTGAGTAAAGAATGTACCCCGGCGTAGAACGATGAAATTTTTGTTCCCAGCAAGGGGAGGATTTTTTCGAACATGTTTACTTTGTATATAATTCGTTTCATATATTAATCCATTTATATTGATTAAAAAAGCCTTTTTGATTATATGGATTAATATATCATCTGTAGATGTTATATATAATGACTTATAGGCTTTTACGCAGTCTATTCTCTCTCCGTGATAAGAATTCATATGTTCAATAAAATGGAATCTTTATTTTCGAATATTATTCAGATGAAATATTTTCATAAGGGATAATAGGTTTCCTTATTCGTTGATATTATCACTTTGATACCGAAATATTTTGGGTTCTTAGTTGTTCGGAAGAAATCGTTCCATAATTTTACCATTGGTGAACACTCAATAGATGAAACTGTTGTATTATACACTATTTCCTGATCTTAGTAAGAGGAGATTACCATGGATCCCTTAATTTCTGCTGCTTCTGTTATTGCTGCTGGATTATCTGTAGGGCTTGCTTCCATTGGCCCTGGCGTTGGCCAGGGCACTGCTGCGGGCCAGGCTGTAGAAGGTATTGCGAGACAACCAGAAGCAGAAGGTAAAATACGAGGTACCTTACTGCTAAGTTTAGCTTTTATGGAAGCTTTAACAATTTATGGACTAGTTGTGGCCCTAGCGCTTCTATTTGCGAATCCCTTTGTTTAATCCTGAAAAAAAAAAAAAAAAAAAAAGATCCCTACACCTCGTCATTACATTAGTATTTCTCCAAGAATTTCCTTGTTCAGCTGCGGGAGAGGCTGATCTTAATAATTAGCAAATGAATTCTTCTTCCTACTTCGGTCGGAAAGATTCATGACGCGTGTGACAGGGAAGGGAAGGGAATGGATAGGGCAAGCAAATTCATTTTATCCTTTTCTTTTTATCCTTATCAAAAACCTGGGACTAAGTATCCAAAATATTCTTATCCAGAACTAGATAGGATCAAAAAAGAAAAGAACAAAATGATGTAGAACATATCCTTATCTATGAGGGGCGAGCATATGAAAAATGTAATTGATCCTTTCATTTCCTTGAGTTATTGGCCTTCTGCTGGGGGTTTCGGATCAAATACCAATATTTTAGAAACAAATATAATAAATCCAAGTGTGGTACTTAGTGTACTGATCTATTTTGGAAAGGGAGTGTGTGCGAGTTGTATATTCGAATAATATGGCTGGGCCCAACCAGCTGCACTTTGGAGATAGAAAAGTGCATGATCTCAACGAATTACTTCCGAACGGGGAATAGCGAAGAACTATAGCATTTCGTAATTGATTGGGAAATGAACTATTAGTTTATACCAACCAATGAGGGAGGACCACTAGAATGGTTAAAGCTGAACTGTTTGAAGTCTAAGCACAACTAACTGGGTATTCTTTCCACCGCTGTGTCAAGATGAGATGGATTCAAAGGCATAGTTGGAGATTGATCCGATATAAAACATTCATATCAATGGAATAATTTTATCTATTTACTGAAAAATAGTCCCAATCTCCCATCCAATTTTAGTTCCAATGCTGAACTGACAACCTAAACAGAAAGGAAATTATTCGATAGAACAAAAATAAGGAGGCACAAATTAATTAATTGAATGGAACGATTCAAATTTCATGGGGGAAGAATAGGAGAGAAAAGGGGAAACGAAAACAAAAACAACTTTATTGATAATTGCAAATCCCTTTTGCTGGAAGAGCCCTTGGAGATCTCGGTCTTTTATAAATTGATTCTAATCTTCCGTAAACGGAACGGAAAGGGCAGGCTTGGTGTGAAGGGGGAACGTATATGTTCCTGGGGAATAAAAAAGAACTGAGCAGGAGAGCCGAATGAATCGAAAGATTCGTGTTCGGTTTGGGAAGAGATTATGAATTCGTGAAATTTGTGAATAGATAATCTACTTTCATTAAGTAATCTATTAGATAACCGTAAACAGAAAATATTGAATACTATTCGGAATTCGGAAGAACTATGTAAAGGAGCTATCGATCAGCTCGAGAAAGCTCGGGCTCGCTTAAGGGAAGTGGAAATGATAGGGGACGAAATCCGGGTAAATGGAGACTCCCAAGTAGAACGAGAGAAAGAGGATCTCATCAATGCTGCTTCTGAGAATTTGGAACAATTAGAGGATCCCAAGAATGAAACGATTTACTCCGAACAGCAAAGAGCAATTGACCAGATCCGACAACAAGTTTCTCGCCAAGCTTTACGAAGAACTATAGGAACTTTGAATAGTCGTTTTAAAATTGAGTTGCATTTACGTACGATCAATCAAAATATTGGCCTGTTTAGAACCATGATGAACACACCAGATTAGTTGTTAGTTGTTATAGGCCCTATTTCTCAACAGATAATTAATAAGTGCTAATGGGAAATCTTCAAATCGACGAAATTAGTAGTATTATACGGAAACAGATCAAACAATATAACGACGCAGTAGGAGTTGGTAATCTTGGCACCGTACTTCAAGTAGGAGATGGCATTGCTCGTATTCATGGTCTTTATGAAGTAATGGCAGGGGAATTAGTGGAATTTGGAGATGGTACAGTAGGCATTGCCCTAAATTTGGGATCGGATAATGTTGGAGTTGTATTAATGGGCGATGGCTTGATGATACAAGAAGGTAGTTCCGTGAGAGCAACAGGAAAAATTGCTCAGATACCAGTAAGTGATGCGTATTTGGGTCGTGTTGTAAATGCTCTAGCCCAACCCATTGATGGTAAGGGTCAAATTTCAGCTTCCGAATTTCGACTGATTGAATCTCCCGCTCCAGGTATTATATCAAGACGTTCCGTATATGAACCCCTTCAAACGGGGCTTATTGCTATTGATTCTATGATTCCTATAGGACGTGGTCAGCGAGAATTAATTATTGGGGACAGACAGACCGGCAAGACAGCAGTAGCTACAGATACTATTCTTAATCAAAAGAGTCAAAATGTAATCTGTGTCTATGTAGCAATTGGTCAAAGAGCTTCTTCCGTGGCTCAGGTAGTTAATACATTTCAAGAACGTGGCGCAATGGAATATACCATTGTGGTAGCGGAAACTGCGGATTCTCCCGCTACATTACAATATCTCGCTCCTTATACAGGGGCAGCTTTGGCTGAATACTTCATGTATAAGAAACAACATACATCAATCATTTATGACGATCTCTCCAAACAGGCACAAGCTTATCGACAAATGTCTCTTCTATTAAGAAGACCACCTGGCCGAGAAGCTTATCCGGGAGATGTTTTCTATTTGCATTCCCGTCTCTTGGAAAGAGCAGCTAAATTAAGTTCCCAGTTAGGTGAGGGGAGTCTTACTGCTCTACCAATAGTTGAGACTCAAGCTGGAGATGTTTCAGCTTATATTCCCACTAATGCAATTTCCATTACCGATGGACAAATATTTTTATCGGCCGATCTATTCAATGCCGGGATCCGACCTGCTATTAATGTGGGTCTTTCCGTATCTAGAGTAGGATCTGCGGCTCAGATAAAAGCTATGAAAAAGGTAGCTGGAAAGTTGAAATTAGAGTTAGCTCAATTTGCAGAGTTGGAAGCCTTTGCACAATTTGCTTCCGATCTTGATAAAGCTACTCAAGATCAATTGGCAAGGGGTCAACGATTACGTGAGTTGCTCAAACAATCTCAATCGGCTCCTTTGAAAGTAGAAGAACAAATAGCTACTATTTATACTGGAACAAATGGATACCTGGATATATTAGAAATAGCACAGGTGAGAAATTTTCTCGTTCGGTTACGCGAGTATTTGATAAAGAATAAACCTCAGTTCGGAGAAATTATATGTTCTACTGGTACATTTACAGAAGAAGCGAAAGCCCTTTTGGAAGAGGCTCTTAAGGAACATACTGAACTTTTTTTACTTCAAGAAAAAAAATGAATATTTGATAATTTGGTGGGATTATTCAGAACAGGAAAAAGAGCTGAATAATTTGTTCCAATACATTGCACAACAATTTAGAACAATTGAAGAGTATTACGTCCAATAGGATTTGAACCTATACCGAAGGTTTAGAAGACCTCTGTCCTATCCATTAGACGATGGACGCTCTTTCTATCTTCCCTTTTTTTATTTTAACTCCTTTTGGCATACATTGTCCCGATCTACCTTTTTATTCACAATGAGGTTATAGGATAGGAAAAGAATGGAATCTATTTCACATTGCAACGGAAAATTTATTTCGAGTGAATCGTGAAATTATGTTATATACTTAATCACTTTATATCTACCTATTCTATCTATATAGATAGATATAGAACAGGTAGATATCTGTTAGCGGGTAGCGGGAATCGAACCCGCATCGTTAGCTTGGAAGGCTAGGGGTTATAGTCGACATTGATTATTCAATGCCTCTAATTCAGAACCGAACATGAGAATTTCATGTCATTCAGCTCCTTCATGGGGGATAGAGAGCGGTATGAGGGAAGAAGCGGAATATTTATATCAAATCTTTGTGAAAGGAAATTTCAATTCTTTTCTTTCTCCTCTTTTATTTTCGAATAAAACCCTAATTTCTTATCGTACCCATGGCATCTACGTCAGTTTCTTCTCTTTTCTACTCTTCTCTTTTTTTAGTGAAGGGCCCAAAATCGTAGAATACTTACTCACTTTCTAGATGATCCCGATAGAAAGAGAAATTTGAAAAGTTTCAAATAATCACAAATCTTTCTAGTTAATTCGTTCCCTATTTCTACTGATTCTGATCCCCAGGAGAACAAATTCCACCGAGCTCGAACGAAATGCTGATAACCCAAGTAAACCAAAGTCATCGTTCTATAGCTATTCCGCTTCAACCTGGGGTCCTTCCATCCATAAGTTGAAGGTTTAGTCACGATGAAAAAATATCTTTGGATCCCCATAGATCTGGAATTTATCTAACCTTTCAAACATTCTGTGTCGCTATCTTGGAACCAAAAATGTGTTTCTCTTTCATCATTTCAGACCCAGATTACGAGAAGGTATGCTATTCCTGGGCATTCATAGGGAAGGGTTTGAGCCTATCTGGAAATAGAGCTTTAGATGGATCTTTGATCCATGTAAAAGATCCTTCAACTATTTGAGTTGATAATGTAACGAATCACACTTTTACCACTAAACTATACCCGCAACGATCTGATTGTAACATACAGATCGATCTTTTGTCCAACCAATAGGAAGATGAGGAGTTATCAATCAACCTCTATTGAAAGTTTCTATCAATCATTACCTCGTTTTCATAATTACATGAATCTCCGGAGATGGAGATTCATGTAATTATAGATTACCTTTGCGAATTGCTGATAAAACAATAACTAAAGGGCCCGATACAACCATCAGAGTCAGAACAGTGAGTTGCGCAATAACTTCTAGATCCATTTGGTTTTCTTTCACCCTCCATCGACTGGATGTATGAATAAAATGTTGTCGGTATCAATCACTTTTCTTCTATTTTGTCTTCTTCGGACTCCTACCCATTTGTGTAGGTTCGATCAGGAACCTATTATGGCCTTGAGCAACTAATATCTTTACAATAATCTAATATCTTTAGATAGAGAACCCTTCAATATCTAGATAATAAAATTTTATACTGGAGAGGGATAAATGGACTAATCCATCTAACGCATTTATTCAAACTGATTGGGGAGGGAATGAAGAGATGATAATAGAGGTTCAATTTTTGATAGCTTTTTTTCTTGCCTTTACAGCAAGTATTCTAGCTCTCAAATTAGGTCAAGCACTGTATGAATAATTTTTCTGACCTGCTTGGCCTGGCCATCGGCCAGGCCAAGCAGGTCAGAAAAAAGAGAGGAAAAGAAATAACTATTTTGAACGAAATGAGCAATACAATTGACTAGATTGTTCTTTATCCAACTGAATAATTGCAATATTCATTATATTGCCGATACAACCCGTACATACTATGGTATACACCTTTACTCCACCATTCATTTTGTTACACATGAACTCTTCCATCTTGGAGAGATGGCTGAGCGGACCAAAGCGGCGGATTGCTAATCCGTAGTACGGATCATCCGTACCGAGGGTTCGAATCCCTCTCTCTCCGTTCGTACACTATTGATCCTGAAAACGAATAACCCCGAATCTTTCTACGGAACGGAAAAGACCCATTAACCTGGAGACTTTTTTCACTATTCTTTACGTCCGGGATTACGTCCTGGATCGTTCGATAGAAATCCAAAGATAAAAAGAGAAATGAAAAATACCACTACTGCGTAAACGAACAGCTTAAGAGTAAGCATTACGTAATCTCCGGAATCCTTATTATAAGTACAACAGAATAGATCATCAATCTTTGTACCATATATGGATACTTGAATACCAAACAATAGTATGATTGTTACAAATCACGAAATTATTTCTTCGAATCACGCGTGAAAATAAATTTGAAAGAAGAAGAGAAATTTTCTCTTTGTTTTCCAAATGGTCTTTTTTCCCTCTTATTTTTTGGATCAACCAGATATTTATCGAATATTTATGAAAATATGTCATTGGTATCGATCGTATCAATACGTGACCCAATAGCTCGATCCGAAGTGAGCGGTGGGATCGGAAGGAATTGATGAAGGTTAGTGGAAAAGTTTTTATCCGGGAGCAGATAAGGTATCTGAATCTGGTATCGTCGGGTGGAACAAGGATAGAACTTCTGTCACAAAAAAATGGAAAGAGTTATACAAAAATTAGATCAATGACAGCGATCCAAAAACTTGAAAAAGAAAAAAAAAAAAGATACTTTTTATCGAAAACTTACAGCAGCTTGCCAAACAAAGGCTAAGAGAAAAAAGAGAACAGGAATAATTGGCATTACATCGACAATTGGATCAAAAATTGCATAAGCCTCAGGTAATTTTCCAAAAAAGGGATTATTTGAATGAATAAAGGCATCATCTAGACAAATATTGAAAATAACTGGCATTTTTCTTCTCCAATAAAAATTAGGGGGGGGGTAAAGCCAGAAAAGTCTTTGATTGATCGAATCGATCGAAGCTCTTCGGCAAGTTTGACCGGACTTGGGGTTGGAAGGGATGATTCTTTCATACATACAATATTTTACCCAATCTAATAGAAAATGATCAATGAATGAATATTCTTGTCCCTTTTTCTGTTTTTCCTATTATGTCCAATTCCATCAATAACCTATTTTGTTGAAATATCCACAAAATTTTTTTGCCCAATTGGGATCTGATCTAATTAATCTTGGATCCTAATGGGTTGACAAAAAATTTGATATAAGTATTCATTAGCATATGAATAGGGAAATAGGATGGGAATGGGGCGTGGCCAAGCGGTAAGGCAGCAGGTTTTGATCCTGTTATTCGGAGGTTCGAATCCTTCCGTCCCAGACTTATTTCATTGGTTCCTGTTTTCCCTTCCCTCGCTCTTCCCTTTCTTCTTTCGTAAAGGGTAAATCCAATGGAATTTTTGTTTTTTATTTTTCTCATAATTTCACCATACTTAACTTATCAGAAGGGAATGTTATTACAATAGGGAAGAGATAAAGGGATATCTCTGTGGTGCAAGATGGGAATACGGATCAATTTGAGATAAGGTTCAATTTATGAAATTAGCCCATTGGATGTATGCTGGTCCTGCTCATATTGGAACTCTACGAGTAGCTAGTTCATTCAAAAATGTCCATGCCATTATGCATGCTCCTCTAGGAGATGATTATTTTAATGTAATGCGTTCTATGTTAGAACGGGAAAGAAATTTTACTCCTGCAACTGCTAGTATAGTAGATCGTCACGTACTAGCACGTGGATCTCGAAAAAGAGTTGTGGATAATATTCTTCGAAAAGATAAGGAGGAAAGTCCCGATCTTATCATATTAACACCTACGTGTACCTCTAGTATCTTGCAAGAGGATTTAAAAAACTTTGTGGATAGAGCATCCATAATCTCCGATTGCAACGTCATTTTTGCGGATGTGGATCATTATCAAGTGAATGAAATTCAGGCAGCGGATAGAACTTTGGAACAGGTAGTTCGATATTATTTGGATAAATCCCATACATTGGATCAATTCGTAACAGATGCACCTTCTGTAAATATAATTGGGATTCTTACTCTGGGTTTTCATAATCGACACGATTGTCGTGAGTTGAGACGTTTATTAAAAGATCTGGACATCAGAATTAATCAAATAATTCCTGAAGGAGGATCTGTAGAGGATCCAAAAAATTTACCAAAAGCTCGGTTCAATTTAATTCCTTATCGTGAAGTGGGCTTAATGACAGCGATGTATTTGAATAAGGAATTTGGAATGCCTTATGTATCTACAACTCCTATGGGAGCTGTAGATATGGCCGAGTGCATCCGACAGATAAAGAAATCTCTTGATATCTTGGCGGCTCCTATTTTATCGAGCAAAAGGGTTGATTACGAATCCTATATCGATGGACAAACTCGATTCGTTTCCCAAGCTGCTTGGTTCTCAAGATCTATCGATTGTCAGAACTTTACGGGGAAAGAAACAGTCGTTTTTGGTGATGCAACTCATGCTGCTTCAATTACTAAGATACTTGCTAGAGAGATGGGAATTCGTGTGAGTTGTACAGGTACTTATTGTAAACATGATGCAGAATGGTTCAAAGAGCAAATTAAAGATTTTTGTGATGAGATGATCATCACAGATGATCATGCTGAAGTAGGAGATATTATCGCTCGCGTGGAACCCTCTGCAATATTTGGTACTCAAATGGAACGTCATATTGGTAAACGTCTTGAGATTCCCTGTGGAGTTATTTCCGCACCAGCTCATATCCAAAATTTTTCCTTGGGATATCGACCCTTCCTGGGTTACGAAGGTACTAATCAAATAGCTGATCTAGTTTATAACTCATTCGCTCTGGGTATGGAGGATCATCTTCTAGAGATTTTTTGTGGTCATGATACGAAGGAAATAATGACTAAATCATTATCCACGGATATTAGTCCAATTTGGGATCCTGAAAGTCGGCAAGAATTGGGTAAAATCCCCCGTTTTGTAAGAGACGAAGTAAAGATAAATACAGAAAAATTTGCACGACAAAAGGGCCTTTTGAACGTTACTGTCGAGGTAATGCACGCAGCTAAAGAAGCATTAAGTTAAGTACCTAATCAATATCAATTAATTGATTACATTGAGTGTATTCTATACAAAAAGAGTGGATCCAATTCGATACCTATTCCTATCATATCAATTGAGTTAATGACTATTCATAATCACGTCTCGATCATGATTCGAGATCAGGGAGGGATCTTCAAAACATCGTCTGAAACGATGTGGTAATTTACATAATTGGTTTCGTGAATATGGATTATGACATCATTTCATATTCGGATCAAGTGCCCTTGGCTCAAAATTATTCTTATTTTCTTATATACTCTCCAAGTCAATCTTGTTTCCACGTGATTCCATACAAAGATGACGAATATTTGAATCGTTCTATTGTTAAAGCCTAGGATTTTCTATCGATGTGTCTAACATCTCGTCCCAATACAGCGACAATCCAACAATTTATTTATCTCTTATTCTGGATTGACAATAGTGTATTGTGTCGATATAATTCGTCCATTCACAATAGAAATAGATATCTTAGGTTCATCATTTATCAGTGATTCTATCCAATCATGATAATTCTGTCGATGGATCATTTATTCATAACCTAGATTACTTTATTCTGGAATGGTGGATCAAAACTATACATATCCATATATGAACTGACGAGTGAATTATTTGGTCATTCACATAGGTTTTTGATCCCTCCCGTTCGTCAATTAGATTGGTAGGATTCTATTTACCGGTTCATATTGAGTAACCTCGCATTCCACTTCGATCGTATATATACTCAATATCTATTCGCAATATGGGTTGCTAACTCAATGGTAGAGTACTCGGCTTTTAAGTGCGACTAAGATCTTTTACACATTTGAATGAAGTAGAAAACTCGTCGATACCATCGGTAAAGTTCGGAAGACTACGACTGATCCTAATGAACGGAAAAAAAAGCATGTCGTTCCAACATATGATCTTTATGATACCTGATATTATTTCTCGGATACCTGATTGTATTCGATCAGGACCGGATCTGATTCAAGGAATCAAATGGGTGGAAAATGTCTATTATATACCTGGATGGATGTATAATATGCTCATCCTTTCGGATCAAATGTGATAATTGTGAATAGGATTTCATCAATTCGCGGTTAAGTCGAATGAGTCAATGGAGAAAGCTATATGACTTGAATCATAAGTAGACCCAGAGAAATGAGCTTCTGTTCCTCGTTCCAATTTAACGAGCGAGGAATTCCCTTTACTGATCAGAAGTTAAGAGCAGTTTAGTACCTGATATCGGGAGGTTTTCCCTGAGTAGATCAGGGATTTATACACTCACAATGAGTCCTAAGTACTCGAGTACAGATGTGTAAGATAAATAGTGTACTGACCAGGTTTATTTATTCCATGAGTCAGGAGAGCGATTGGTTGCCAGGATAAAAAAATTTTGTTCTTCCTCATGACGAATGAGATCCTTGGGTAGTAAATCTATAGAAGATAGAATCTTTATATTTGGATATATCTCTTTTTTCCTATCTTGTTCCGACTAGATCGCACCATGTATTTTCTCAGAAATGAAGAGGTTATTCTCATGAACGAGGGCCATAGCTGAGGTTTGGAAATGGATGAATTCCATAGATACGGAAAGGAAGATAACTCTCGGCAACAATGCTTTTTATATCCACTCTTTTTTCAGGAAGATCTTTACGCAATTTCTCATGATCATTATTTGGATGGATCAAGTTCTTCCGAACCGATGGAACATTTAAGTTCCAATGATCAATTCAGTTTCCTAACTGTAAAACGTTTGATTGGTCAAATACGTCAACAAAATCATTCAATTGTTTTATTCGTGAATTGCGCTCCAAATCCATTAGCTGATTGCAAGAAGAGTTCCTATTCTGAATCGGTACTAGAAGGACTTACATTGGTCCTGGAAGTTCCGTTCTCTATACGGTCAAAATATTCTGTGGAAGGGATGAATGAATGGAAGAGTTTCCGGTCGATCCATTCAATATTTCCCTTCTTGGAGGATAAATTCCCGCATTCAAATTATATATCAGATGCACGAATACCCTATTCTATTCATCCGGAAATTTTGGTTCGAACCTTTCGTCGCTTGATCCGAGATGCTCCCTCCTTGCACCCATTACGCTCTGTTCTCTATGAATATCGAAATAGTCCAGAGAATTTACAAAGATCAATTATTGTCGTCCCAAGAGTAAATACGAGATTCTTCCTGTTCCTGTGGAATTATTATGTCTATGAATGCGAATCCATTTTATTTTCCCTTCTTAAACGATCCTCTCATTCACGATCGTTGTCTCATAGACCTTTCCCTCAGCGAACTCATTTTCATCGAAAGATAAAACATATTATCATATTTTCTCGTCGAAATTCACTGAAAAGTATCTGGTTGTTGAAGGATCCTAAAATTAACTATGTTAGATATGGTGAAAGATCTATTATAGCTATAAAAGGTACTCATCTCCTAGTGAAAAAATGTAGATATTATCTTCTACTTTTTCGGCAATGTTATTTCCATCTTTGGTCCGAACCGTATAGGGTCTGTTCTCATCAATTATCCAAGAATTGTTCTTCTTCTCCAGGTTATTTTCTGAGGGTTCGGATGAACCCTCTTTTTGTCAGAACAAAAATGCTAGATGAGTTATTCATCGCCGATCTTATTACCAATGAATTTGATCCAATAGTTCCGATTGTACCAATACTTGGATTATTGGCTAGAGAAAAATTCTGTGACGTATCAGGACGGCCAATTAGTAAATTGTCTTGGACCAATCTAACAGATGATGATATCCTCAATCGATTTGATCAAATTTGGAGAAATCTTTTTCATTACTACAGTGGATCCTTTGGTCGAGATGGTTTATATCGTATAAAGTATATACTTTCATTATCATGTGCTAAAACTTTAGCCTGTAAACATAAAAGTACGATACGTGTAGTTCGGAAGGAATTAGGTCCAGAACTCTTTCAAAAATCGTTTTCAAAAGAACGAGAATTTGATTCTCTGCCTTTTTCGTCAAAAGCGGCGGCCCGTTCGCAGAGAGAACGAATTTGGCATTCAGATATTCCCCAGATAAATCCCCTAGTTAATTCCTGGCAAAAGATACAGGATCTTAAAATAGAAAACTTATTTGATCAATGAAATGCTCTTTGAGTAATTGCCTCGATTCAGAATCATTTTTCTTTTTCTATCCGAGAACTAAAATGATTAGGAAATAGATACATTACATGGGGAAAGCCGTGTGCAATGAGAATTGCAAGCACGGTTTGGGGAGAGATTTCTCGCTCTTACTGATACTGAAGGAGCAGATCATCCACTCCATCCGACGAGCTCCGGGTTCGAGTCCCGGGCAACCCGGATCAAATTTCTGATAGGTACCTCTGTCCACTTATTCTGGTTCTGGATCTAATCAAGTTTTTTTCATATCTGTTCTCATTCCAATTGATCTACCATTCCTGGAACCAGTAATAAATAATTTTATGGAGTATCTAATCACAGATAGATCTATAGAGTGTGGAATATATGGATAGAATATAGAGGTATTTGAGATAGACTCTATATTCTATCCATATAGTATAGATCAGTATCTATCCCGTTGGGATAGATATTGAAATTCCATCCCAGATATTGGTTGACATTGATACATGGATCATATTATACTGTAAAATAACAAGCCTTATGCTTGGGAGCCTCTGATGATTTTATAAACGAAGTTCTGACCATGACCGCAATTATAGAAAGACGCGAAAGCGCAAATTTCTGGAGTCGCTTCTGCGACTGGATCACTAGCACTGAAAACCGTCTTTACATTGGATGGTTCGGTGTCTTGATGATCCCTACCCTATTGACCGCAACCTCTGTATTCATTATTGCTTTCATCGCAGCTCCTCCGGTAGATATTGATGGTATTCGTGAACCTGTTTCCGGTTCTCTTCTTTATGGAAACAATATTATCTCCGGTGCTATTATTCCTACCTCTGCAGCTATCGGATTGCACTTCTATCCAATCTGGGAAGCAGCTTCCGTCGATGAATGGCTATACAACGGGGGTCCTTACGAGCTAATCGTTCTACACTTCCTACTTGGTGTAGCTTGCTATATGGGTCGTGAGTGGGAGCTTAGCTTCCGTCTAGGTATGCGTCCTTGGATTGCTGTTGCATACTCAGCTCCTGTTGCAGCTGCTACTGCCGTTTTCTTGATCTACCCTATTGGTCAAGGGAGTTTCTCTGACGGTATGCCTCTAGGAATCTCTGGTACTTTCAATTTCATGATTGTATTCCAGGCTGAGCACAATATCCTTATGCATCCATTCCACATGTTGGGTGTAGCTGGCGTATTCGGCGGCTCTCTATTCAGTGCTATGCATGGTTCTTTGGTAACTTCCAGTTTGATCAGGGAAACTACTGAGAATCAGTCCGCAAATGCAGGTTACAAATTTGGTCAGGAGGAAGAAACCTACAATATTGTGGCTGCTCACGGTTATTTCGGCCGATTGATCTTCCAATATGCTAGTTTCAACAACTCCCGTTCTTTACATTTCTTCTTAGCTGCTTGGCCCGTAGCAGGTATCTGGTTTACCGCTCTAGGCATAAGCACTATGGCTTTCAACCTAAATGGATTCAATTTCAACCAATCTGTAGTTGACAGTCAAGGCCGTGTAATTAACACTTGGGCTGATATCATTAATCGTGCTAACCTAGGTATGGAAGTTATGCACGAACGTAATGCTCACAACTTTCCTCTGGATCTAGCCGCTGTTGAATCTATTTCAATAGGCGGATAA